TGAACCTCTTCGAAGTGGCTCATTTCGTACCGGAAAAGCCTATGTATGAACAAGGATTGATTTTACTTCCCCATCTAGCTACTCTAGGATGGGGAGTCGGTCCTGGTGGGGAAATCGTGGACACTTTTCCATATTTTGTATCTGGGGTACTTCACTTAATTTCTTCTGCGGTTTTAGGTTTTGGTGGTATTTATCATGCACTCATAGGACCCGAAACTTTAGAAGAATCTTTTCCATTCTTTGGCTATGTATGGAAAGATAGAAACAAAATGACCACAATTTTGGGTATTCACCTAATCTTGCTAGGTGTTGGTGCTTTTCTTCCAGTGCTTAAGGCTTTGTATTTTGGAGGTGTATATGATACTTGGGCTCCCGGCGGTGGAGATGTAAGAAAAATTACGAACCCGACTCTTAACCCAAGTACTATATTTGGTTATTTACTGAAATCTCCTTTCGGAGGAGAAGGATGGATCGTTAGCGTGGACAATCTAGAAGATGTAATTGGAGGACATGTATGGTTAGGTTCCATTTGTATCTTCGGTGGTATCTGGCATATCTTAACCAAACCTTTTGCATGGGCTCGCCGTGCATTCGTATGGTCCGGAGAAGCTTATTTGTCCTATAGTTTAGCGGCTCTATCTCTCTTTGGTTTTATTGCTTGTTGTTTCGTTTGGTTCAACAATACAGCATATCCCAGTGAATTCTATGGGCCCACCGGCCCAGAAGCCTCTCAAGCTCAAGCGTTTACTTTTCTAGTTAGAGACCAACGTCTTGGAGCTAGTGTGGGGTCTGCCCAAGGACCTACTGGTTTAGGTAAATACCTTATGCGTTCTCCGACTGGAGAAATTATCTTTGGGGGGGAAACGATGCGTTTTTGGGATCTCCGTGCTCCCTGGTTGGAACCCCTAAGGGGCCCTAATGGTTTGGACCTGAGCAAGTTGAGAAAAGACATACAGCCTTGGCAGGAACGACGTTCGGCAGAATATATGACTCATGCTCCTTTAGGTTCTTCAAATTCTGTGGGTGGTGTAGCTACCGAAATCAATGCGGTGAATTATGTCTCTCCCCGAAGTTGGTTATCCACCTCCCATTTCGTTCTAGGATTTTTCTTCTTCGTAGGTCATTTGTGGCATGCGGGAAGGGCTCGTGCAGCTGCAGCAGGATTTGAGAAAGGAATTGATCGTGATTTTGAACCTGTCCTTTCAATGACTCCTCTTAACTGAAGATCGAACCAGATGGAAGAGAAATCGATTCAATTTCGTTACATCAATCTCCCATATCGACGGGATAGGAGTCTTTGAAAATACTTTCTTTCCAACTGGATCCTTGTAGCTCGGCTGGATATAGCCGAGCTATTCTCTTTTTTTGTACTGGACCAGACCAATAAATATGATTGTTGAAAAAACAAAAGGAGAGAGAGGGATTCGAACCCTCGATAGTTTTTTTACTATACCGGTTTTCAAGACCGGAGCCATCAACCACTCGGCCATCTCTCCCGGGGACAACTTCTATTCTACCTAATACCTAACTATAAGCATAAGGTCGGGCCGATACCAACCATACCTGTGACATATGATGATTTTTTAATGATCATCTGGAATGGAAAAAAGAAACGAATTTCCCTCTCCTCTCACACTCAAATATAAAATTGAAAAAGTTTGGCTCGATCAATTTATGGTTAAATCCTTTCCATAGTGCATTTGATCAGAATTGAAAATTGAGGATCGGATGGTATAGTCTATTCAATCTGTTGGGAGCTTGTAAGATCACAACCATGACTATTGCTTTCCAATCGGCTGTGTTTGCATTAATTGCTATTTCATTTTTACCGGTGATTGGTGTACCTGTTGCACTTGCCTCTCCCGATGGCTGGTCAAGTAGCAAAAATGTTGTATTTTCGGGTGTATCATTATGGATCGGATTAGTCCTTTTTGTAGGTATCCTTAATTCTTTCATATCTTAGATCTGTTCTAGATGTTTTAGGCTCAAACTTCCCCCCCCCTCCCGGAGGGCTTTATAGCTCTTCTGAAGGGCCTTTTCCTTCAGGCCCAAGGAGGGAGGAGGGGTTTTCCGTAATTGAATAAATAATTGGATCATTTATGTATTTTCCATATTATGTTCAATTTTCTGATATATATTAAGAACGAATAAAATGCGGGTATGGTTGAATGGTAAAATTTCTCCTTGCCAAGGAGAAGATGCGGGTTCGATCCCCGCTACCCGCCCGTCACATTAAATATGAAAATGAATAGTTCATGTATTGATCGTATCTTTCCCTCACTTTTCATTCAATTATAAAAGAAGCATTTATAGAGTAATCCTTTATAAAATGAGGGAGTAATCCTTTCCGGACCAAAATACTTCTTATGCTCTGGTCTGGCGGAGACGGGATTTGAACCCGTGACCTCAAGGTTATGAGCCTTGCGAGCTACCAGACTACTCTACTCCGCACCATTGATTGATATCATAAACAGAATGGGTACACCAAACAATCATGGGATATACTCCCTATCCCATATAGGGATAGGGGTACTTTTCCGGTATCACATTTTTATTTTCCTACCAACTTGATTTTGTTATCCCGGGCAATAAACATGCGTGGGCCATCTCACGGAGTACGTGTCCGGACAATCCAAAGTCTCGATAGTTGGCTCTAGGTCTTCCAGTCGAAGAACAACGTCGATGGAGACGTGTAGGTGCACTATTACGTGGTGAAGATTGCAATTTTCTATGAATTTCCCATTTGTCATCCAATGATGAAACTTTGCCTTCTTCCTCCAAAGATTTCCGAATCAAATGATATTTCCGTTCCAGTGCTTGTCTCTTCTTCTCTCTCTGAATGAGACTCTTTCTCGCCATAATAGTTCAGTCGGTACTATTACCTACCAGGAATCAAAATATAGATCAGATTTTAGATGGAGAAATATTACGTTGATTACTTTTTCTCTGTGGGGTATTGTCATTGATACAATAATATCCCATTCACTGATGAAATTGATGAAGAATAATTACCCAAATTTACCTGATGTAGAGGCAATTAAAAAAGCTGCATAAGTGAATATATAACCTACAGAAAAGTGAGCTAATCCAACTAATCGTGCTTGAACAATGGAAAGAGCTACTGGCTTGTCCCTCCATCGAACTAAATTAGCCAAAGGTGTGCGTTCATGGGCCCATGCAAGAGTTTCGATCAGTTCCTGCCAATATCCGCGCCAGGAAATCAGGAACATAAATCCAGTAGCCCAAACAAGATGCCCGAATAAGAACATCCACGCCCAAACAGATAAACTGTTCATACCGAAAGGATTGTATCCATTAATAAGTTGTGAAGAATTTAACCATAGATAATCCCTTAGCCATCCCATTAAATAAGTGGAAGACTCATTAAATTGCGCTACATTACCCTGCCATAACGTTATATGCTTCCAATGCCAATAGAAAGTAACCCATCCAATAGTATTCAACATCCAGAAAACTGCTAAATAAAAAGCATCCCAGGCCGAGATATCGCAGGTACCACCCCGCCCCGGACCATCGCAAGGAAAACTATAACCAAAATCTTTCTTATCTGGCATTAGCTTGGAACCACGCGCATCCAAAGCACCTTTAACTAGGATCAATGTAGTTGTATGCAAACCTAGAGCAATAGCATGATGAACCAAAAAGTCTCCAGGACCGATTGTTAAGAACAATGAATTATTATTATCATTAATAGCATTCAACCAACCGGGTAACCATATGCTTTTACCTGCATCGAATGCTGGACTACTTGTTGAAGATAGGAGTACATCGAAACCATATAAGGTCTTACCATGAGCAGATTGTATCCACTGAGCAAATATGGGCTCGATCAAGATTTGTTTTTCTGGAGTACCGAAAGCAAGCATAACATCATTATGAACATAAAGTCCCAAGGTATGGAAACCTAATAATAAACTAACCCAACTAAGATGAGATATTATAGCTTCCTTCTGCTCCAACATTCTCGCCAATACATTATCCTTATTCTGTTCCGGATTATAATCCCTAATGAGGAATATAGCTCCATGAGCAAAGGCTCCTGTCATAATGAACCCAGCAATGTATTGATGATGAGTATATAATGCAGCTTGGGTGGTGAAGTCTTGTGCTATGAATGCATAGGGGGGCATCGCATACATGTGTTGAGCTACCAAGGAAGTTATAACCCCCAAAGAAGCTAAAGCAAGACCCAATTGAAAATGAAGAGAATTATTGATTGTGTTATAAAGACCCTTATGTCCGCGTCCTAATCGGCCTCCTGGAGGAACATGTGCCTCCAAAATATCTTCCATACTGTGACCAATCCCAAAGTTGGTTCTATACATATGACCAGCAATTGAAAAAACAAATGCAATAGCTAAATGATGATGAGCGATATCAGTCAGCCATAAACTTTGAGTTTGTGGATGAAATCCTCCAAGAAGAGTTAGAATAGCAGTTCCCGCCCCTTGGTAGGTACCAAATAAGTGACTACTGGAATCAGGATCTTGAGCATAAAGATTCCACTGACCTGTGAAAAGCGGTCCTAAACCTTGGGGATGCGGTAATACATTCAAAAAATTATTCCATCTGACGTGCTCTCCCCTTGATTCAGGAATAGCGACATGAACTAAATGCCCTGTCCAAGCTAGAGAACTGACTCCGAAGAGTCCTGACAAATGATGATTGAGACGGGATTCGGCATTTTTGAACCATGAAACACTTGGTCTCCATTTAGGTTGTAGATGTAACCTACCCGCTATTAAAAAGATGGCAGAAAGAAATAGCAAGAAAAGAGCTCCAGTATAAAGATCTTCGTTAGTGCGTAAGCCGATTGTATACCACCACTGATAAACACCAGAATAAGCAATATTGACCGGACCGGGAGCACCTCCTCGGGTAAAGGCTTCTATAGCTGGTTGACCAAAATGAGGATCCCAAATTGCATGAGCAATGGGTCTTACATGTAAGGGATCGCGTACCCATGCTTCAAAATTGCCTTGCCAAGCTACATGGAACAAATTACCAGAGGTCCACAGAAATATTATTGCCAACTGACCAAAGTGGGAAGCAAAAATTTTATGATAAAGGCGTTCTTCGGTAATATCATCATGACTCTCGAAGTCATGTGCGGTCGCAATACCGAACCAAATACGACGAGTAGTGGGGTCCTGGGCCAAGCCTTGGCTGAACTTTGGAAATCTTGATGCCATAATGCTTTTCAAATCCTCCTAACCATTATCCTACTGCAATAATTCTTGCCAGGAAGAACGCCCATGTTGTGACGATTCCACCCAGAAGGTAATGAGCTACTCCTACAGCACGTCCCTGTATAATGCTCAAGGCTCTGGGCTGAATAGCAGGAGCAACCTTCAATTTGTTATGGGCCCAAACGATAGATTCAATGAGTTCTTGCCAATACCCACGGCCGCTGAATAAGAACATTAAACTAAAGGCCCAAACAAAATGAGCACCTAAAAATAAAAGACCATATGCAGATAATGAAGAACCATAAGATTGGATCACTTGAGAGGCTTGTGCCCATAGAAAGTCACGGAGCCACCCATTAATCGTAATGGAACTCTGTGCAAAGTTTCCTCCCGTGATATGAGTTACCACTCCCTGATCACTTATACTACCCCAAACATCGGACTGCATTTTCCAACTGAAATGGAATATTACTACCGAAATTGCATTGTACATCCAGAATAAACCAAGGAAAACATGATCCCAGGCAGATACTTGACATGTTCCTCCTCTCCCAGGTCCATCACAAGGAAAGCGAAAACCAAGATTTGCTTTATCAGGTATTAAACGGGAGCTACGGGCAAATAGAACACCTTTAAGTAGGATTAAAACAGTCACATGGATAGTAAATGCATGAATGTGATGTACCAAAAAATCCGCGGTTCCTAATGGAATTGGTAACAAAGCCACTTTGGAACCTACTGTCACCAAATCACCACCTCCCCAGGTTAAGCTGGTACTCGCTGTTGCACCAGGAGCTGTTGAACCAGGTGCTGAAGCATGAGTGTTTTGTATCCATTGAGCAAAGATAGGTTGTAATTGTATAGCAGTATCTGAGAACATATCTTGAGGACGTCCTGGAGCGCTCATAGTATCATTATGAATATACAGACCAAAACTATGAAAGCCTAAGAATATACATACCCAGTTGAGGTGTGATACAATTGCATCACGATGTCTAAGAACGCGATCTAATAAATTGTTGTATTGAGTAGTTGGGTCATAGTCTCTTACCATAAAAATCGCTGCATGCGCAGCAGCGCCAACTATGATAAACCCACCAATCCACATATGATGTGTGAACAAAGAGAGTTGGGTACCGTAGTCAATAGCTAGGTATGGATAGGGGGGCATCGCATACATGTGGTGAGCTACGACAATAGTTAAAGATCCTAAAAGAGCTAGGTTAATAGCTAATTGAGCATGCCATGAAGTAGTTAAGATCTCGTAAAGACCTTTATGGCCCTCCCCCGTAAATGGACCTTTATGAGCTTCTAAAATGTCCTTAAGGTTATGGCCAATCATCCAATTGGTCCTATACATATGACCGGCTATCAGGAAAAGAACTGCAATAGCCAAATGATGATGCGCAGTATCAGTCAGCCAAAGACCCCCCGTTACTGGATTTAATCCTCCACGAAAAGTCAAAAAGTCTGAATATTCCGACCAATTAAGGGTGAAAAATGGGGTCAATCCCTTAGCAAAACTGGGATAAAGTTGAGCCAAAAGATCACGATTCAAAATAAATTCATGAGGAAGTGGTATCTCTTTAGGATCCACTCCAGCGTCTAGAAGTTGGTTAATGGGTAGGGAGACGTGTATTTGATGTCCTGCCCAACCTAGAGATCCAAGTCCTAGTAACCCTGCTAAATGATGGTTCAACATGGATTCTACATCTTGGAACCAAGCCAATTTTGGGGCAGCTTTGTGATAATGGAACCATCCAGCAAAAAGCATTAACGCTGCAAAGATCAATGCACCAATTGCAGTGCAGTAAAGTTGTAATTCACTGGTTATTCCAGATGCTCGCCAAAGCTGGAAGAACCCAGAGGTTATTTGTATCCCTCGAAAACCTCCACCTACATCCCCATTTAATATTTCTTGACCTACTATTGGCCAAACTACTTGAGCACTGGGTTTGATGTGAGTGGGATCACCCAGCCATGCTTCATAATTGGAGAAACGAGCGCCATGATAGTACATCCCACTTAGCCAAATAAAGATGATGGCTAGTTGACCAAAATGAGCGCTAAATACTTTGCGAGAAATTTCTTCCAAATCATTAGTATGGCTATCAAAATCGTGAGCATCAGCATGTAAGTTCCAAATCCAAGTGGTAGTATCAGGGCCTTTAGCTAGCGTCTTTGAGAAATGACCAGGTTTGGCCCATTTCTCAAAAGAAGTTTTGACAGGATCCCTCTCCACTACGACCTTTACTTCTGGTTCTGGTGAACGAATGATCATTTAATTCTCCTCTTTCCGGATGGGACATAAATAAGAAGAAACCTGCCAATAGGAATTAGTTAACTTCCGAGAGATATATCTCAACTCGTTTCTCCCCTTATTTTCTAGTTTATGACTGGAGCGACTATGATACGGGAGTCGATCTGAGGCAGGTGTTCATTTATATTATGACATATTTTTTAGGTGCTTAAGGGACTGTGGGCTTTTACGATTCAGAAACAGACTTTTTAGTGTGATGTCACTAGAAAAAAAAGCATTTACCGGTGATTATTACAATGTTTCTAGATGGATAAATATATATGGATATATATATATATATCCATATATATTTATCCATCTATTAATACTCTTCCATATAAAAGACCATCCATTATAAATCTTTATTAATGCATCATTAATGAAAGACATCTCCGGATGGATTTTACCCCTATTAAAAATATCCATTAACAATTCAGAACCAGAAAAGGTATTCTTTGTTATATTGTAAATATATTCCTATGAGATGCCAACGGAATCGAATCTAATTTTGGGAAATATTTTGGAATAATTCCATTGATTTCGAGAACAAAAGATATTTAATAATTCAAACGATTTCCCAATAATAGAAATTATCATTCTCCAACGCGTCCTGTAATCTTTAACCAATTTTGTGCTTCGATGTAATTGCCTGGAGCAAGTGCTATAGCTTGTTCCCAATACTCAGCAGCCTGATCGAACCAAGCCTCCGCAGTTTCAGGATCTCCCTGTCGAATGGCCTGTTCTCCTCGGTCGGGATAGGTCCACTTGGAAAAGTTTTCTTCCCTCAGAACCGTACTTGAGAGTTTCCTACCTCATACGGCTCAATCAACTATTCTTTAGTCCTCTACCCAAATTTAAAAATATTCTTGGATTGGAGATGATTCATTGGGAGTTCATATTAACTAAAGGACCAAAAAAAGTCAATGACATGAGTTTCTGATTTCACTTCCAATCAATTAAATGATCAGGTTCTATCTTTTCTCCTACCCTCAAAAAGTGAAGTATAGGAAGAGATATACTTCAGATTGATCGTCCAAATAAAAGTCTTTTTGCAAGGTAACTATCTCAGTTCCATATAGAAATTTTGAAGAGTACTTTCCGTCTGGAGTACTTCACATCTTTAGGATCTGATGCTACACCGCTGCTCAATAGCTTAGTAGATCGACTCTATTACATAAGTTGATTCCTTATTCTTGTCAATGAGCAGATTTGATCGTATCAGCCCGGACCTTCTTTCAATAATTGATCTTTATGGTGCTTCCATCATCAATTTCATTTTTTATCCATGGAATATTTAGGCTCTATCTATCTATTCATATTCGGGCTCCTATGAGAGATGTTTTGTTTTGCTACAGCTGATAAAAACCGTTACTTGGAACGGTGCATATGTAGAAAGCCTTTTCTTTTGTTCTTACCCGTAGTAGTTATTAACTAAGTTATTCTATGGTACAGATAGCCGCACGTAATGACAGATCAAGGCCGTATTATTAAGAGCTTGTGGTAAGGATGGGTTCCGTTCTAATGCTTGAAAATAATATTCCAAAGCCTTCGTATGTTCCCCATTACTTGTATGGACAAGACCTATATTATAAAGTATATAACTTCGATCATAAGGGTCAGTTTCTAGTCGCATAGCTTCATAATAATTTTGTAAAGCTTCCGCATATTCCCCTTCCGATTGAGCTGACATCCGTTACGGTCGTTCATTCCATTGAAATGATCTCCGCTTCAAAACCGTACATGAGATTCCCACCTCATACGGCTCCTCCTTTATTTACAGTACGTAATACGGGGAGTAATCCGTGGAATTGAAAAAAGAAAAAAAAAAGATTCTGACCCAATATTATGAATTAACAGGGGCTAGTGTATTTCCAATGAATCTCTAGCCATCCTTCTTGCAAAGATTCTTTTCCGAACACCAAGGATCTGAGTACTAGGAATGGAACCTCTAACAATTTCTTTGTTCTTAACGCCCTGTATTCTCCGGGGATTAATCACTTCAACAATCTCCGATGGTTCCATGATAGGGGTATCCGAAGTACAAACGAGATGGATGTTTGTTGTCCCAACCATTCTCACTACCCTTCGGAAAAGGGTAATGCATATGGGCTATAACGAAGCTTTTGTGTTGTCGATTTCCATACGTAGTGCTTTCTCCCCCCATGCGCGCCTATCAGATAGGTTAAACTATACAAGCAAGGCCTATTGCATAGGTGTAACCTTTCGCTCGGTACTAAAATCCTAAGGAGATGAGAGCATCTAAGGCTGCATTGACCGGGGATACACGACAGAAGGAATTGTTCTATCTCCAGAACTCACCTTCACTGAGCGTAAGTTTTATTTTACCCAATTTTTATTCCCGAATACCTTTTCTTTCCCAAAAAACTAAGAACGGCAAAAATATCAAATCACACCATCTCTGTAATAGGTAAATGCTTCTTTTTCCCCCGGAGCCATCGGGATTATTCGCAATAAGATATCCGCTACAATTGTGAAGGTCTTATCAATAAAATTGTCATTTCTCTGAGATCTAGGCATAGTAAATTACAGATTTTCTAATTTCCTTCATTCCCTTACGCAAATGATTCCATGAACGAAATTTTTTTCTGGTGCACAATACCATAAAATGGATTTCCTTACAATCGTAAATATGTTTTCATTCTATCTATTCCAATTGATTCTTTCAAATTGAAATAGATAGGGAATATTGAAAATAATTGTTCATTTGTAATATTGATGAATAATAATAATAAAAAAAAAGATTCGTAGTGAAAGAATACTAGATTTGGTAAACTCGATAAGTCCAGTTCGATCATGATCCGAACAAAGAAAGAGTTAAACGATCGAGCATTGCATAATGAGAATGAAATGCCCACCTAGCAATTGTGTGCGCCTTATCCATATAGATAAAGGAATATCGGGAAAAATATGGTCATCATGCATGACACAGGATCATTGCAAAAGAATTAGTTATCATACAATTGATAAGACGATCACTACAGATCCATATATGATCATAACATGGAATGAATAAATTAATCTGTCTCCAATTATTGATTGGGCGATCCGACCGAAAAAGATCGTCAGATCAACAGGGATGATTGAGGATTTCCTAAAAGAAATAGGAAGAAGTTTGAGAAAATGTCCTTTTGTCTTTCCGGGGAGGATTAAATCATTACCTTATTTATTATCCATTTTTTTCCGAAAGATTGAACTGTTCGTACCTGAACAAAAATACTTCGTAAAGAAGTTGCTATTTACTAATTTTGTTAATTAAAACCGAGATATCTCATAGGAAAGATGGCCGAGCGGTTCAAGGCGTAGCATTGGAACTGCTATGTAGGCTTCTGCTTACCGAGGGTTCGAATCCCTCTCTTTCCGTATCTTCGCCTTACTCATCCATTGTTTTTCCAATCTATTGAATCCCAATAGGATTATCTCCTAATTCCGGGATCAATCTCCTTCTATTTGTGATATAGAAAATAGAACGAACATTGATTCGTGGTATGGGAAACATTTGAAGAAGCAATAAAAGTATCGTGGATAACAAGATTCTAATGTAACGTACGGAAGGATTAGAAAATGTCCCCTTTGGGGAGGGGAAAAAGAAGGGACAAGAACATAATTTTCAGATGTCCATCAACCCAACCCCTCCTTTTCATTTCATTCTCGATTCAAGCTTGACGGGAATAATACTCTACGACCAGCAATTCATTAATCTTCAAACTGATCCATTTACTATCTATTATTTGATTGATGAATCCTTTATATTGTAACGAATTAAAAGTCAAATGATTTGGCAATTTATCCCTCTGTAACAGATCTATATTCTTCCTAATAATAGTTCTCAATCTTTGTTGATCTCTTATAGTAATCACATCTTTAGGTTTGCAAGGGTAACTTGGTATATCTACCATATGGTCATTGACCCGGATATGTCCATGATTAACTAATTGTCTAGCTCCGGGAATGGTGGGAGCCATACCCAATCGAAAAATAATATTATCCGAACGCATTTCAAGTAATTGCAATAGGACCTGGCCCGTTGATCCCTTGGCTCTTCTAGCAATACGAACATATTTCAGTAATTGTTGCTCCGTTAGTCCGTAATGAAAACGCAATTTCTGTTTCTCTTCTAGCCGGATACGATATTGAGAGATTTTCCTGGAAGACGACCGGTTTATCGAATCATTTCTGTATTTGGGTCTTTTACTAGTGAGCCCTGGTAAAGTTTTCAGACGACGTATTATTTTTAAACGAGGTCCCCGATAACGGGACATAGAAACTCCTTATTCAATTAACAAATAGTGCTGGAAAGAAGAAAGGATAGTATAACCCGTACGAGTACTGGAATTATTTTATATAGAGAATGAAGATCTTTCTCCAAAGATCCTAATAGCTCCAATCATTTATCCCGTTCCTAGTTGGGAGTAAGTGATCACGGCATGACGGACCCGACGAACGATCGGAAGAGTATTCTCCATTCCATCGTGATCCTCCCAAAACTTTGGGGATTATGGGAATGAGAGGAACGGAAAAGAGCCAGCTATCGGGATCGAACCGATGACCATCGCATTACAAGTGCGATGCTCTAACCTCTGAGCTAAGCAGGCTCAATGGAATATAACTCCTCATTTCATTGGCGTGAGATCCATAGATTCTTTTGGAATCCTAACAATTATAGCGCGAATCAGATTCAATGACGCAATCCAGATTACAATTACAACGGAACATTGTTTGAATGTAGATTCCTTCAAGGGAAAAAAAGGGAAGTAAGGGTCAATTGATATCGATCGTTTTACTCACTATTCCAAATCGACTAGGGGCGGATAATAATATTGCATTGAAAATGCATAAATAATATAATGATTCCCAGTCATATTCGATTGGGGTAGAGATAGAGATGGCGAGAGAAGAGGAGTAAGGGAGGATATTTATCTCACCCAATATTGAGCAAATATCCAATGAATAACGCTGATGGGATTACATAATAGGATTAGATCAAGGAAGGTATGATCTCGTTCTCTGAGAAGGGGATATGGCGGAATTGGTAGACGCTACGGACTTGATCGAATTGAGCCTTGGTATGGAAACCTACCAAGTGATAGCTTCCAAATACAGGGAACCCTGGGATATATTGAATGGGTAATCCTGAGCCAAATCCGGTTCATGGAGACAATGGTTTCTTCTCCTAGGATAGGAAGGGGATAGGTGCAGAGACTCAATGGAAGCTATTCTAACGAATGAATCTCATTTGGTCCAATACTGTATTTATAGAACGCTCTATTTACACCTCGAAAGTGGGAATGTTATATAAAACAAAACTCGCGATCAGAACTTGAATCCTTCCAAGCATTTTCTTCGTAAGATAGATGTCAGATTCGAGTTGAAGTAATGATTTGACATTAAGTAATCCAATTATGAACTTATCTACTCTAGATAGAGAGTTTAATCAGTTTTTGGAATTAATGGTTGGACGAGGATAAAGATAGAGTCCAATTCTACGTGTCAATGTCAACAACAATGCAAATTGCAGTAGGAGGAAAATCCGTTGGCTTTATAGACCGTGAGGGTTCAAATCCCTCTATCCCCACCCAGGTTCGGTTCCGAACGACTGATCTATTTTCTCCAATTCCGTTAGTTCGAATCCATTCTCACTTCTCGATTCTTTTACCCCAATATTTTCTTTATTCATGAAGAGAATAAATTAGAACATGAATCTTTCCATCCATCTTATGACAAGTTGGGTTGACCGGTTGATCATATGATCAAATCATTTTGTGATAGATTATCCACTTAGATCATTTCGAAATTATTCGATCGCAGTCCATTTTTTATCATATTAGTGACTTCCAGATCGAAAACAATAAAGATCTTTCTAAAAACTAGGAAAAATCCTTTTTTTCCTTATTTTTAGTTGACACAAGTTAAAACCCTGTACCAGGATGATCCACAGGGAAGAGCCGGGATAGCTCAGTTGGTAGAGCAGAGGACTGAAAATCCTCGTGTCACCAGTTCAAATCTGGTTCCTGGCAAGATGTCAATATCCATGTACCCATATCTATCTATTCTAGCTAGATGGATATGGGTACATGGATATTGACAGATCCGTATGTACATATACATACGGAGATACCCCGATCAAAATAGATAGATGAATCAATCTATTCTGTTCTCTCCCTCTTCTTTGCTCATATTGTCCCTTCCTGTCCGTTCCAATTGAATCCCGATACTCTCTACATATCAAATTGAATCCCGATACTCTCTACATATCAAAAAGTAGGATCGAGAACTCAGAGGGCAAGATTTTACGGTGGAAATAGAATCTATTATAAGCTCTAGTATAAAATAAATCGAATCCTCCTTTTGGTTCTCGTACATCGTGTGCGCGTTATTGGCGCATTTCTGATGCGTCAATAAAATTTTTGGATTCGTTAATCCATCTCTCATCCATATCCGGGAATATGGAAGAATGGAAGAATTGAATGGATAAGAATTCGGCTCCGATACTAGTCAGAATCTATTAATCCTATCCCGTCCGAACCGAAATGGAATGTATTATCCAAACGATAGCAGGGTTGAAGTAGATCCAAACGTTTCAGAGGGTATTTCCAAAGTAGAATTGAATTGAGGTTCAGAAAATTGATGTAATAACTTTGGATCGTAGTTCCCAATATTAATACTGGATCCAACATGATGAAACTTCTTATTTATAGTGAAATATTTTATTCTTTCCTTGTTGGAGCTCGGTCCTCATATATCCATCGAGCTATCTTTTCTTTCACGAAGTTTCGTTATAGCACCTATAATAGCCTCTGGTTCAAGTAGGCAACCCGGCGAATAGACATCCACAGGAATGAACTTATCCACTCCGCGAACAGTACTATAAGAATCTGTACCAAACATTCCTCTGTAATCGTACATGCTCCCATGGCAACTACATATTTTGGTTCGGACATTTGTTCGTATAATCAATCTCACTACAGAAGGAGCCTTTTTCATGGTCACAGGCCCCGCTGTTACAATGAGGTCAGCTCGTCCAGGACCTGATCTTGGTACCAAACCGTAACGATCGGAGTCGAATTGCGAACCTATTAATGAAGCGAATTCGATGGAACCACAACTAGTACCGTAAAGGAGCGGCCATAAACTGGAGAGTCTGGTCCAATTCGTTCGACAGATCGTTTGGGATAGTTTCAATACCTGGATTTGGAATTGTTTGATTGAGTAAAGGTAACTCTATAGGATAAATCATTGGCTTTATGTCATTTTCTACTTCCCTCCCCCCCCCCGAATACTCGGAAACTGAGGACCATTCCAATGCTCCTTTTTGCCACGCATGAACTGAACAACGATGAAAATAAGCACGAGAATGAAAGCTCCTATAAATGCGGATATACCCTGTATACTAGAACTCATAGCCCATAGATAAAGGGAGACTGTTCCAACATTAGGAAAAACAAGAACTGGAGGGAACATATAATGATCCTAGATTGGATCCAAGTATATCCCATTGGTTCGATACCTGATTCATAACTAGTGGTCCGGTTCTTGACCCGTGGGGGCCAAAGCTCCGGAAATAAAGGATGCAAGAATAGGTAAGAATGAGGCTAGATATTAATGAAAATATCCAGCCAGAAAGTATTCTATTCGGGAAATAGGAACATGAATATACGCCTTTTAAATAGATTCAATTCTTACCTTTTTCCGTCAATTTCTTCATCATTCTCCCACCCACCACGGATGGAAGACCAAAGGACCGAACAATAAATACAATCAATTCTAATTGATTCAAATATTCCTGTTCGTTTTGTCCATGGCTTATTACAAAGTGAATTCCATGAAATGTTACTGTAATGTCTATTGATAATATTTTGTATTAATCAAGTATGCGAGAAAGAATGTGATTGGGTCCCGAACTACCCAATTTAAGATCTGAGTCTATACTCATATTATAGAATGAATATGTTGATGATCTTTATCCAGCATCCATGGCTGAATGGTTAAAGCGCCCAACTCATAATTGGCGAACTCGCGGGTTCAATTCCTGCTGGATGCAGGGGAACTGCACATATTCATTCTTTATGGAATGGAAAAAGTATGAAGGATAACAACAAACATTTGAAGAATACCAAACCTTTCATTTTATTGAAAGGCTTGGTACTGTTCAGTTAAGCAATACACGATAACAATCCATCAGAGTATTATCCGCCTATTGAAATAGATTCAACAGCAGCTAGATCCAGAGGAAAGTTGTGAGCATTACGTTCGTGCATAACTTCCACCCTAACCTATGATATATCTGTATAATTAAATTGGTTTATGATCCGATATAATAATAACTACAGGCATTACGGGAAAAAAGGGTAAAAGGAATAAAAAATAGAAAAACGAGAGGAGGGATAAAAATTTATGGATGAAGTGAAATATCCAGTACTTACGGAGAAAAGTATTCGTCTATTAGAAAGGAATCAATATACTTTTAACGTCGATTCGCAATCGAACAAAACAAAGATTAAAATTTGGATTGAGCATTTCTTCAATGTGAAAGTGATAGCTATGAACAGTTATCGCCTCCCTGAAAAAGGAGGAAAGAGAGGGTCAATGATAGGACATCCAATACGTTGTAAACGTATGATTATTACACTTAGAACCGGTGATTCTATTCCACTATTTTCAGAACAATAAGATTTAAAAATTGAAACTAAATGGCCATCCGTTCATATAGAATGTTAACTCCGGACACACGCAATAGATCTGTATCAGGTTTCGATGGAAGAGTGCAGTTTGACCCGCAGAAGAAATTGACCTCTGGACAACATCATTGTGGGAAAGGTCGTAATGGAAGAGGAATTATTACCGCAAGACACAGGGGAGGGGGTCACAAGCGTCTGTATCGTCAAATTGATTTTCGACGTAATAAGGAAAACATATCGGGAGAAATTGTGACCATAGAATACGATCCTAATCGAAGTGCATACATTTGCAAGGTGCACTACAAGAATGGCGATAAGATGTATATTCTGCATCCCAGAGGGGTCATGATTGGAGATACTATTCTTTCTGGTCCAAAAGCTCCTATATCAATAGGAAATGCCCTACCTCTGAGTGCGGTTTGAATTATTAATTCACGTGATCGGAAGCAACCGATTGGGTTTACAGCAAAACCTATAAATCTATCACTGATCCAACTAGGACACTTTTACGGGACGAACCCCAAAGGGAAACTGAGGATAAATGAAAGCAGGTGATTGGATCCAAAAATTGTTCATATCAGATCATTGGTTCCGAAGATATGATAATATGGAGAGGACCAGATTGTTTGTCCGAAGCATGAACAAAATGGGATAGAGGCACCCTCGAAAAAGAAAAGTTACTCACATTTGATCTGATGGTCAGAGGCAGATTCGGAGCTGGACAGTGGTAATAATTCCCAAAAGGAAAAGATGGGGAGAGGAAAAAAAGTAGAAAGAGAGAGAAGATAAAAAGATGTTGAATATGCCTCCTACGTTATCCATAACATATGAAAGTATTAGCGTAATTTGATAAAGTCATTCATTCTGAATGCTACATAAAGAATACAAGCCAGATGATGGAATAGAGAGACCTAGGATGTAGAGAATCGGGACATAGAGAATAAAAGAAATAGATGCCCCTTTCTCATCTCGATTCTATTTAATACATATGTGAATGAATATCATCTCATATACATCCAGAAAGCTGTATGCCCTGAGAGAGGCTTGTACAGTTTGGGAAGGGATTTTTATTCATTCATCGGAATAAGAATCTACTTCAACCAATATGCCCTTAGGCACGGCTATACATAACATAGAAATAACACTTGGAAAGGGTGGACAATTAGCTAGAGCGGCAGGTGCTGTAGCAGAACTGATCGCAAAAGAAGATCGATCGGCCACATTAAGATTACCATCTGGAGAAGTTCGTTTAATATCTGAGAACTGCTCAGCAACAATTGGACAAGTGGGTAATATCACTGCAAACAATAGAAGTTTCGGTAAAGCTGGAGCTAAACGTTGGTTAGGTAAGCGTTCTGAGGTAAGAGGAGTAGCTATGAACCCTGTAGATCATCCTCATGGAGGTGGGGAAGGAAGAACCCCCATTGGCAGGAAAAAACCCGTAACCCCCTGGGGCTATAGTGCGCTTGGAAAGAAAAGTCGGAAGAGGAATAGATACAGTGATGCTTCAATCCTTCGTCGACGTGAGTAAGAATGGTTGGATATCCATAAAAAAAAAGGAAAGAAAGGTAATTGATCATGGCACGTTCACTGAAAAAAAATCCTTTTGTGGCTAATCATTCATTGAGGAAAATTCAAAATCTAAACATAAAGGAAGAAAAGAAGATAATAGTGACTTGGTCCCGGGCCTCTGTCATTGTACCCGCAATGATCGGTCATACAATTGCTGTTCATAATGGGAGAGAACATTTACCCATTTATGTAACAGATCGTATGGTAGACCACAAATTGGGGGAATTTGCACCTACTCTACTTTTTCAGGGACATGCGAGAAACGATAAGAAATCTCGTCGTTAATTGAGAGATATTTTTCATTCATTGGGGAGGATGGAGTTAATGGGAAATAATAGTCCAGGTCCAGAGATACGAGCTTTGGCGAGAAATATACGTATGTCTGCTCATAAAGCACGTAGAGTAATTAATCAAATTCGTGGTCGTTCATATGGACAAGCACTTATGATACTGGAACTGATGCCTTATGGGGCCTGTTATCCCATATCACAATTAATTCATTCTGCGGCGGCGAATGCAAATCACAATATGGGTTCAAACAAAGCCAATTTACTCGTCGGTAGAGTCGAAGTGAATGAAGGTGCTGTTTTGAAAAGGGTTCAACCTAGAGCTCAGGGACGTGGTTATCCAATAAAGAAACCCACTTGTCATATAACTATTGTATCGGAGGAAATCTCCAGATCGAATGATCCGATTATGTCAATAGAATCCCGAAAAAGAGGATATGTATGGCACAAAAAATAAATCCACTTGGTTTTAGACTTGGTGTAACCCAAAATGATCGTTCCCATTGGTTCGCACAACAAAGGAATTATTCCAAAGATCTCCGAGAAGATCAAAAAATACGTACTTGTATTGAAAACTATGTACGAACACATATAAAGAGCTCCTCGAATTATGGAGGAATTGCACGTGTAGAGATTCGCAGAAAGATCGATTTGATTCAGATCAAAATCTATATGGGATTTCCCAACTTGTTGTTAATAGAAGGTAGGGGTCAAGGAATTGAAAAATTAAGAAACGATGTACTAAATATGCTCAATTCTGTGGACCGAAAACTTCACATTGCTATAGAAAAAGTTGCGAAACCATATAGAAAACCTAATATTCTTGCGGAGTATATTGCCCTACAACTAGAGAATAGAGTTCCATTCAGAAAAACAATGAAGAAAGCTATTGAACTGGCTGAACGGGAAGATGTAGAAGGTATTCAGATCCAAATTGCAGGACGTCTCGACGGAAAGGAAATTGCCCGGGTCGAGTGGGACAGGGGAGGTAGGGTTCCCCTACAGACAATTCGGGCTAGGATTGATTATTGTTATTATCCGGTTCAAACCATCTATGGAGTTTTAGGGATAAAAATTTGGATCTTGGAGGATTAGGAATAATTGGTCTTTTTCCCAATCTGCCCGATCATGGATCATCAATTGTATCAGATCAAATAGAAATTAGATTTACCATTTCGGAACCGTGCTATGCTTAGTGTGCGACTCGTTGGAATCGAGCTTTTCATTCTTTTCCGAAGTTATGGAGAACTCGAAATAAGAACGGATTGGTCTCTGGTATAAATAAACTAGAGACTAACTCATTGCTTCATATTGCCAAGATCCAATAACTATGGGTAGATACTATTACCTCAGAAATACTTTATTCCACGAGAGAAAAAATTATATTTTGATCTCTCGTGAAGCGAGAAAGGTGTTTGGTAATGCGGAAAAAGAAAAAAAAACGAAGGAGAAATGAAATCTTCTCCCAATATTGTATGGTTCATTAATTACCCTCCGAAAAGCAGTGTGATAAAGCATAAGAATCATCCTGATTCATTCAAGCAAGATTGAAGGGATTCAGTTTATGAAGGAGAAAGAGCTTCGGGTCGATGGAAACTAAGGAAATTGATTCCGTAACAGATGAAAATAAAGCTCCATTGCGGAGGGAAGACCTGGGCATTTAGATAGAAGCTATGGAACGATGGAACCTATGACTGCATAAGATCATATAGGAATCTTAATCATTCATTGGATAGGATGGCGAAAGAAACCGAAAACGAATTATTAATCTCATTGGAGAGTCTATAAGTAAGTCGACCCCATGGAGCAAATACCGGAAGAGTTCATATTCGCCTGTGACATTATTTATTAAGATCATTGGATGGAAAGAAAAGAGTTATTCGTCCTGTCAATTATATTCTATATACGATATGCGTAATGCGTAGATATAGACTCATTTCATATAAATAATAACTACAGTCCAATTTTACATAGATTATTCACGAGGAGCCGGATGAGAAGAAACTTTCATGTCCGGTTCTGGATTAGAGATGGGATCAAAATACTATAAACCATCGACTATAACCCAAAAAGAACAAAATTTCGTAAACAACATAGGGGAAGAATGAAAGGAGTATCTTATCGCGGCAATCGCATTTGTTTTGGTAGATTTGCTCTTCAAGCACTTGAACCTGCTTGGATCACATCTGGGCAGATAGAAGCTGGACGAAGAACGATTACTCGTTATGCCCGTCGTGGCGGAAAAATATGGGTACGTATATTTCCCGACAAACCTATTACAATGAGACCTGCAGAAACACGTATGGGTTCCGGGAAAGGATCTCCCGAATATTGGGTATCTGTCATCAGACCAGGTCGAATACTTTATGAAATGGGCGGAATATCCGAAACCGTCGCTAGAGCAGCTGCTAGAATAGCTGCATACAAAATGCCTATACGTACTCAATTTGTTACTACTTAACCCATACAGAATCAAAGAGCTATTTCTGGTGGAAGAAGACTACTAGTTCGTAAGAACTCTTCCTTTTATTTCTTTTCATGTTATCTTCTTTCTTTTCATGTTATCTGCCGAGGTAACAAATATTTTGGAGGAAAAATGATTCAGTCTCAAACTTATTTGAATATAGCGGATAACAGTGGAGCCCGAAAAATAATGTGTATTCGAGTTCTAGGAGCAAGTAATCGTAAATACGCTCATATAGGTGATGTTATCATTGCTATAATTAAAGAAGCAGTACCTAACATGCCCCTGGAAAAATCGGAAGTGGTTAGAGCCGTAGTTATACGCACCTGTAAAGAACTTGAACGTGACAATGGAATGATGATACGATCTGATGACAATGCAGCAGTTGTCATTGATCAGGAAGGAAATCCAAAAGGAACTCGAGTTTTTGGTCCGGTTGCTCAGGAATTGAGACAATTGAATTTCACGAAAATAGTTTCATTGGCTCCCGAAGTCTTATAAGTACTGATAGATTTTGTCAAAATCGATAGTTCATCAAATGGTACATGGATCAATTCATTGCACCTCAGGCATATTCCTCGAAGAAGATCGAACATGCCTTTTATATCGAGACCAGGAATTCCTAAGAATTCGTTCGTCATGGGTAACGATACTATTGCCAATCTAATTACTTCTATAAGAAACGCCGACATGGCAGAAAAAGGAACAGTTCGAGTAACAGCTACTAATATTACCAGGAACATTGGAAGGATCCTTTTACGAGAAGGTTTTATAGAAGATGTTAGGGAACATCAGGAAGGCCAAAAATCTTTTTTTATATCGACTTCAAAATATCGGAGAAGGAAGAAAAGGACATATATAACCACGTCAAAACGTATCAGCAAACCTGGTTTGAGAATTTATTCCAATTATCGAGAAATTCCAAAAGTTCTAGGTGGAATGGGGATCGTAATTCTTTCTACTTCCCAAGGAATTTTGACGGATCGAGAAGCTCGACAGAAAAAAATTGGAGGAGAAATATTATGTTATGTATGGTAAGTGATCTCAATTTTGTTCAAAAATATTGATTCTGTAAGATATCTCCATGGTATTCAAATCGGAGCAAGTTTGGTTCGAGACACCATTTAATTCAAGCACGTTAGTCAATTTTTTTTATCAAAAGAGGAGGAGATTCAATGAACAAACAGAATTTGATCCATGCGGAAGGTTTGGTTACTGAATCACTCCCCAACGGTATGTTTCGAGTTCTGACAGATAATGGATGTCAGATTCTGACTCATATTTCAGGTAGGATTCGACGTAATTCCGTACGAATACTACCAGGAGATAGGGTCAAGGTTGAATTAAGTGCTTATGATTTAACCAAAGGACGTATAATATATAGACTTAGCAGCAAATCTTAAAACGATTGAATCGCCTTTTTAACATCTGATAGAGATCGAGAATCATAGATTCAATGGACTCTCTTTCTCAGGGAACAAAATGTAATATGAGCAAATTGGAGGATCACAAATATGAAAATTCGTGCTTCTATTCGTAGAATTTGTGGAAAATGTCGACCAATTCGTAGACGGAAACGAGTTATGATAATTTGTTCCAATCCGAGACATAAGCAAAAACAGGGGTAATTCTCTTCTATATCAATGAACGGATCTAGCGGTAAAATAGATTTCGATATGCATTTTTTGAACTGAACTCATAATGATTAATATGTCAAAAACTACAAGAAGAATTGGTTCACGTAAGAATGAAAATCGAGTACTAAAAGGAGTGATTCACGTTCAAGCAAGTTTTAACAATACCATTGTGACTGTTACAGATGTACGGGGACAAGTTTTATCTTGGTCTTCTGCCGGTGCCTGTGGATTCAAAGGCACAAGGAGAGGTACACCATTTGCTGCCCAGACTGCAGCAGAAAATGTTATTCGTACATTAATGGATCGGGGTATGGAACGAGTAGAAGTTATGATAAGTGGCCCTGGTCGGGGGAGAGATACAGCATTACGAACCATTCGTAGAAGTGGCATACTATTAAGTTTTGTACGTGACGTAACCCCTATGCCACATAATGGATGTAGACCTCCCAAAAAGAGACGTGTGTAAGAATTGAATGAATTTCAAGAGAAAGAAATGATTTAATTATCTAATCAAATAATCTTGGTATGATTCGAGATGAAATATCAGTCTCTATTCAGACACTACGATGGAAGTGCATCGAATCCAGAGCATACAGTAAGCGTCTTCATTATGGCCGTTTTGCTCTATCCCCGCTCCGCAAAGGTCGAGCCGATACAATAGGCATCGCAATGCGAAGAGTTTTACTTGGAGAAGTAGAAGGAACATGTATCACACATGTTCAATTTGATAATATAAAACATGAATATTCCGCGATAATAGGTATTGAAGAATCAGTACATGATATTTTGGTGAATCTAAAAGAAATTGTACTTAGAAGTGATTCGTACGGAATCCGAGAAGCTTCTATCTATATCGTTGGACCCAGAAATGTAACTGCTCAAGATATAATATTACCACCTTCTGTGAAAATAATTGATACTACACAACATATAGCTAGACTTACTAAATCCATTACTTCTGATATAAGATTACGAATTGAAAAAAATCGCGGATATATTATGCATAGTCCAAATAATTATAAGGACGGAATTTTTCCTATAGATGCTGTTTTTATGCCTGTTCGCGATGCGAATTATAGTATTCATTCCTATGGGAGCGGAAATGAAATACGAGAAGTTCTTTTCCTGGAAATATGGACGAATGGGGGGTTAACTCCTAGAGAGGCACTTTATGAAGCTTCTCGAAATTTGATCGACTTATTTATTCCCTTCCTGCATGGAGAGGAACAGAACATCGATGGAATGAACAATAGAAAAGGATCTAATATGCCTCCCTTCCCCCTTTCGCACGTATTGACTGATACGAGGGAAACGATAGAAAAAATTGCATTTCAATATATTTTCATTGACCAATTAGAGTTACCCCCCAGAATCTATAACTGCCTCAGAAGAGCCAATATACATACATTATTGGACCTCTTAAATTACAGTCGAGAAGATCTGATGAGAATTGAAAACCTCGGGAAGGAATCTGTCGAACAGGTATTGGAAGTTCTACGAAAACGTTTTGCAATTGATCCACCCAGGAATTAGTTTCGGGTTCATTAAATGGTTGGTTCCATTCCATCTCTTCATTAATTTCCTTTCCCCAAGTTCTTCTGAAGAGTCATGAGAATCATTTCATTTCAAATCTTTGACATATCTCTCTCTATTTCAGGGAATATTTGAAATAAATCTCTGGCAAGTGGGTATATCTAGGGAGATATAATTTGTCTTAAAGCAACTACTCCCTAGATATATGAATAAAAAATTTACATATTTTTGCATTCGACAGTTGGATCAAATTGGAAAAGACCTAAAGTTAAAGATTCATCAATAGGCAACGCTGCCCCAATACCTAACCAAAGGGCTACTGCAGTACCAATCAAGGATACTGTTGTAGCTACTGGACGACGAAATGGATTCTGAAATTGATTCACATTCTCTAGAAAAGGTACCGTCAATGATCCCGCGGGTACTGAGCCCATTAGAAGGACACCTAATAATTTGTTAGGTACTGTACGAAGTATTTGGAATACAGGGAAAAAATACCATTCCGGCAATATCTCCAAAGGAGTTGCAAATGGATTTGCTGGTTCACCAATCATTGATGGTTCTAGAACCGCTAAACCGATTGTACATGCAATAGTACCTAAAATTACTACTGGAAAAATATATAAAAGATCATTGGGCCAAGCGGGCTCTCCATAATAATTATGTCCCATACCTTTAGCTAATTTAGCCCTTAATACAGGATCATTCAAGTCAGGTTTCTTTGTTATTGGGATAAGTAGATCCCTATGGATCTATCCCCCGAAAGAACCGGACATGCCGATTTTTATCATCCGGCTCGAACAATAACTGGAGGGAGTATCACCTTTTTTTTTCCCGTGATGGAAGACGGATTGAAAGAATAGGAACTAATAATGTCTATGATCATCCATCATTGGTAATTTTCTTATTCCAGTTAAATGCTCATTACCCAAGTAAGCTCACAAATTCGATCATGATCGATATGCTTTTTGGACCATCTTAGTCCTTGTAATTTGTGTTTATCACCACGAATAGACCTCAAAAGTTTTTTAGCATACAAGGTATTGACTTGTTATTGATCCGACCTCTCTCCTTCCTTAGATCCCTTCTTTCACTCCGATAGTTTTCCCATCGAAATGGATGCAAGGGAAATGGATGCATTTTCATACTATGAAAAGGATAAGTAAAGTCATATGGTCCAATTATTTATTATATGAAAATATTACCCCATTGACCGGATCTCACGGAGCCCTTCCTGATCCGGATTCGATCATAGAAAGAATTCTCTTGGAACGGAACAAATTGACCGATGCCTTTCCACCCAGGTGCTAAACTTCCTATTTCTGATAAGGAAATTGGGACAGAGACACATTTTACCAGAAATATTGATGTGGTAGATCGGAGAAAGTATCTGCATGGCCTAATCAATAGTTCAAGTCACACACTCCCATAATCCATCTTCTCCGTCTGAGAATTTACTCCAATTATTTGTTTGTATTGGATAAATAATACTCCAAAATCGAAAGGAGAAATCCGAGGACCCTATTTTCTATTTTCTATGGATATTCCCATTTTTGAATAAGAAATATTCCTGGCGATGAGATATTCTCGTCGTTACTCGGAACAATAAGTTATGAATAGTTATTTACAATCTATCTTTCCTCTCTATAAAGGACCTGAAATACCCTGCTTACGGATCATTAGAAAGTGCATTGGCATAAAGACAGCAGTAAGAAGGGGTAATATGAAAGTGTGTAAACTATAAAAACGAGTCAAGGTAGATTGACCCACGCTAACACTTCCGCGTAATAACTCTACCAAAGGAGATCCTATTACAGGAATAGCCTCGGGCACACCGGTCACAATTTTAACTGCCCAATAACCAATTTGATCCCAGGGCAAAGAATAACCAGTTACACCGAAAGATACGGTCAGCACACCTAAAATTACACCCGTGACCCAAGTTAATTCACGGGGTTTTTTGAATCCACCTGTTAGATAAACACGGAATACGTGCAGAATCATCATTAGAACCATCATACTTGCCGACCATCGATGGATTGATCGGATTAGCCAACCAAAGTTAACTTCAGTCATTAGGTATTGAACAGATGCAAAAGCTTCTGTAACGGTCGGACGATAGTAAAAAGTCATAGCAGAACCAGTAGCTACTTGTACTAAAAAACAGGTAAGTGTGATCCCCCCTAGACAATAAAATATATTGACATGAGGAGGAACATATTTACTGGTTATATCATCCGCAATCGCCTGAATCTCGAGACGCTCTTCGAGCCGATCGTATACTTTATTGAGATAGGTAAACTGAAATTCCCCCTCTGAAAACCGTACATGATAATTTCCCTTCATACGGCTTAAACAAGAACACGCAAATGCTTTTGGACGCGAATATATAAATTGGAGAAAATATCGAGATACTTGATGGTTCGTTGCCTGACCGGCTGGGGAAATGAAGATGATTCGAAACAATCCAGCATTTCTATTAGAAGACTCTATAGTGCCAAAATTTCAAATAGTGCCAAAATTTCAAGTCGGCTCATCCCTATGATAAATCACTATAGGCCCTTTGAACGATCTTTTACCCTATTTGTGTGATATCAGTTCCCTAAAAAAGAACTAATATAGACGATTTATAGGAATTATCTTGTCGAGATCTCAATAGATGAATCAATCCAAACCTCAGATTTCAATTATACCCCGATGATTTTATCAAATCCCCAAAAGGTTCTTTGGGTAATAACCTTTTAATCTTCGCTCACTCGATGAAATATGCTAACTAAGAGAAATAAAATACTATATTATTCTTTGATCATAATCAGCATAATTATGAAAGGGAATAGATCCTTCAATTTCTTATAGGAAATACCTCTTTCAATTTCTTTATTGGAAGCCTGGTTACGAGGAAATGATAGGTACAAACCATAGTTCAAATCTTCCTGGAACATATCTATGATAGACCTCGTGCTCTAGAGATTCAATAATCAATTAAATATCCAACGAGGTAGGACCATCTTGATGAAGATAACAGATCGGTCTTCTGTACTATAAATATGGATCAATTTCAACAAGTCGCACACCCATATTCCAAAAATCCTTAGAGAAAAGTAATTACACGATCAAACTATTGGAACAAGATAAGCTAAAAACTCAAAGCCCCTATTTGGTCTGAGTTTGGATCCCTCAGTTCTTTTTTTCCTTCAAGAGCTCGCTGGGCGGATTTTGGAGTTCCTCTAGCCCCAACTAACCGGAATCCCATCCAATAAAACGGAAGAATTATAAATCTCCAAGATAATAGATAGGAATACTGCAAATAGAGCCATTGCAAAACCCATAAGAGGAGTAGTTCCCCATCCAGGAGCTACTTTACCATATTCCGAATTAAGCGGTTTTAAGGACATTCCTACAGTGGTTGGTCTTGGCTTGGTTTTGGTATTCTCAATGGTCTGTGTAGCCATAGAAACTATTGTATTGGTTGAGATCTATTAACTTTGTTATTATATCGTAAACATACCATGATATTGGATCACCTAATAATGGAAACTGCAACCTTAGTCGCCATCTCCATATCTTGTTTACTTGTGAGCTTTACTGGTTATGCCCTATACACCGCCTTTGGGCAACCCTCTGAACAACTTAGGGATCCTTTTGAGGATCACGAGGACTAATAGAGAGAATGACCTTCCCCTATAGGGAAGGTCATTCTCTCTTTGATGGGAGAGAAAGAATGAGGATTTGGAGAAGCAAAATTATTTTCCCCCTTTACCTGGAATTTTGGGTGGTTCTCGGAAGAAAATAGCGAAAAAGATTATCCCTAGGGTCGATACCAACAGGAATGTATAAACCAATGCTTCCATAGATTCGATCGTAATTTACAATTATGGAGATAGCTTTCGTACTAATATTGATTAGAGAAGAAATAAGTTGATTAGAGAAGAAATAAGAGCAATATCATACCACTTGTCTCTTAGTAGTTGGATCTCCCAGTTTTTGGAATGCTCCAAATTCTACTCGAGCATCCAAATCCGGATCAATACCAGCAAAAACATCTCTGAATAGGGTTCTAGCGCCATGCCAAATGTGTCCAGAAAAGAAAAGGAGAGCAAATGTAGCATGTCCGAAAGTAAACCAACCCCTTGGACTACTACGAAAAACACCATCGGATTTTAGAGTAGCACGATCTAATTCAAAAATTTCACCTAATTGAGCACGTCTAGCATATTTTTTGACTATAGCAGGATCACCAAAACTAACCCTGTCAAGTCCACCACCATAGAACTCAACAGTTACACCTACTTGTTCAACACTATACTTTGATTCTGCCCTCCTAAAAGGAACATCGGCTTTCACAATTCCTTCTTTGTCTACCAGAACTACTGGAAATGTTTCGAAAAAGGTAGGCATACGACGTACAAAAAGCTCATTTCCCTCCTTATCTTTGAAGATAGGGTGTCCTAACCAACCAACAGCTATTCCATCTCCATTGTCCATCGCACCTGCTCTGAATAACCCCCCTTTAGCTGGATTATTACCAATGTAATCATAAAAAGCGAGTTTCTCGGGAATTTTTGACCAGGCTTCCGATAGGCTCAAATTTTCGGCCAGACCGGCACGAACCCGTCGATCTATTTCTTGCTGAAAGTATCCCTGATCCCACTGGTAACGAGTGGGACCAAATAATTCAACCGGAGTAGTTGCAGAGCCATACCACATGGTTCCGGCAACAACGAAAGCTGCAAAAAACACAGCAGCAATACTGCTGGATAGGACCGTTTCAATATTCCCCATGCGTAATCCTATGTATAAACGTTGGGGAGGACGAACACTGAGATGAAATAGACCTGCTAATATACCCAGTATACCCGCTGCAATATGATGAGAAGCTATTCCTCCCGGAACAAAAGGATCAAAACCTTCAGCTCCCCATGCTGGATCCACTGGTTGTATTTTTCCAGTTAGTCCATAAGGATCAGACACCCATATCCCAGGACCATACAAACCTGTTACATGAAATGCTCCAAATCCGAAACAAGCTACTCCTGAGAGGAATAAATGAATTCCAAATACTTTTGGCAAATCCAAACAAAGTTTTCCCGTACGGTCATCACAGAATAGGTCCAGATCCCAATATACCCAATGCCAGATAGCTGCCAAAAAGCACAGGCCAGAAAAGACGATATGTGCCCCGGCCACACCTTCATAACTCCAAATACCAGGATTAATTACAGTTTCTCCAGTGATGCTCCATCCACTCCATGAATCCTTTATTCCCAAACGAGTCATAAAAGGTATAACGAACATACCTTGTCTCCACATTGGATCAAGAACAGGATCGGATGGATCAAAAACTGCTAATTCGTACAGAGCCATTGAACCGGCCCAACCAGAAACTAGAGCTGTATGCATTATATGTACAGAAATTAACCGGCCAGGATCATTCAATACGACGGTATGAACGCGATACCAAGGCAAACCCATGCAAACACCCCTTTATCGGAAAAAGTAGACACTATGTAACTTTCTCACATTGGATTGGAAGAGATCCTGCTATCGAGTTAAACCCGAATCATCTCGAAGGTGAACATCTATTAACTTGGACATTGCTATAGAACAGGTTCGAAACAATTCTGTTCATACATAATAGCAGGGAGAAGCAAAGATATTTTATCGTTTGTATGTACCAATACACAATGTGGGGATTGGTCCCATTTATACTGATCAAACGCATAAAGACTTGATTTGAGGAACCTGCAAAAAAAGATGAAACTAGATCTTCCTATTAATTCTTCCGTTCGTCCATGAACGAGAACGATATCTCCTTTCCTTCCAAGTTATGGACCAGAATATACTTTCCGATAAACACGTACCAGAAGTCCATTTCTTCATATTTCTGTTGTACTTATAATCAGGATCCTAGAGATTACGTAATGCTTACTCTTAAGCTGTTCGTTTACGCAGTAGTGATATTTTTCATTTCTCTTTTTATCTTTGGATTTCTATCGAACGATCCAGGACGTAATCCCGGACGTAAAGAATAGTGAAAAAATAGGTTAATTAGTCTTTTACGTTTCGTAGAAAGATTCGGAGTTATTCGTTTTCAGGATCAATAGTGACCGAACGGAGAGAGAGGGATTCGAACCCTCGGTACGGATAATCCGTACTACGGATTAGCAATCCGCCGCTTTGGTCCGCTCAGCCATCTCTCCAAGATGGAAGAGTTCATGTGTAACAAAATGAATGATGGAATGAAGGTGTATACCATAGCATGTATGGATTGTATCGACAATGTAATGAATAGGTCAATTATTTAGAGAAAAATCAATCTGGCGAATCGTATTGTTCATTCCGTTCAAAATAATTCTTTTTCCTGAACTAGAAAGCCTAGAATTATCATAACTTCTTTTTCAATGAAAAAGAAATCCTTTTCATATCGATTGGCTTGTTTTCGACAGAGCACCGCTGTACTTTCCATGTTTTCTATTTGCATTTGGCTTTATATCTATTTTATGTGCTATGATATTGTTTATAGTGACTGAGGGCTATAGGTTCCTGACCGATAAAATAAACAACAAAAAAAACATAGAAAATGGAAGAAAAGTGATGAATCTTGAAAACATTTTATTCATACATCCATCAAGTCGATGGGATCATAGGGGTGAAAGAAAACGAAATGGATCTAGAGGTTATTGCACAGCTCACTGTTCTGACTCTGATGGTTGTATCGGGCCCATTAGTAATTGTTTTATCAGCAGTTCGCAAAGGTAATCTATAATTACAATGAGCCATCTCCGGGAATGACATACTATTTACCAAAGTATTTCATCTCCGGGGATGGAGATTCATGTAATGATGAAAACGAGGTAATGAATGATTGATAGAAACTTTCAATAGAGACTGAGGAGAACTCCCCATCTTCCTATTGGTTGGACAAAAGATCGATCCACATGTTACAATCGGATCGTGGCGGGTATAGTTTAGTGGTAAAAGTGTGATTCGTTACATTATCAACTAAAATAGTTGAAGGATCTTTTACAAATAGTTGAAGGATCTTTTACATGGATCTTTGATCCATCTAAAGCTCTATTTCCAGATAGGTTCAAAACCTTCCCTATGAATACCATGGTTCAGGAATAGCATACCTTCTCGTAATCTGGATCTGAAATGAGAAAAGACAAACACATTTTTGATTCCAAGATAGCGACACAGAATGTTTTAAAGGTTAGAGAAATCTTTCCAATTAGAGAAATAACAGATCTATGGAGATCCAAAGAGATTTTTTCATCGTGACTAAACCTTCAACTTATGGATGGAAAGACCCCAGGTTGAAGCCCAATAGCTATAGAACGATGACTTTGGTTTACTTGGGTTATCGGCATTTCGTTCGAGCTCGGTGGAATTTGTTCTCCTGGGGATCGAAATCAGTAGAAATAGGGAACGAAGTAACTAGAAAGATTTGTGATTATTTGAAACTTTTCAAATTTCTCTTTCTATAGGGATCATCTAGAAAGTGAGCAAGTATTCTACGATTCGGGGCCCTTCACTAAAAAAAAAAAGAGAGAAGGGGAGAAAAGAGAAGAAACTGACGTAGATGCTATGGGTACGATAAGAAATTAGGGTTTTATTAGAAAAGAAAAAAAAAAAAGAAAATAAAAGAGGAGAAAGAATTGAAATCTCCTTTAACAAAGATTTGATATAAATACTCCGCTTCTTCCCTCATACCGCTCTCTATCCCCCATAAAGGAGCCGAATGACATGAAATTATCATGTTCGGTTCTGAATTAGAGGCATTGAATAATCAATGTCGACTATAACCCCTAGCCTTCCAAGCTAACGATGCGGGTTCGATTCCCGCTACCCGCTAACAGATATCTACCTATTCTCTCTATATAGAGATAGAGATAGAATAGGTAGATAGAAAGTGATTAAGTATAGAACATAATTTCACGATGCATTCAAAATTCATTTTCCGTTTCAATGGGAAATAGATTCCATTCTTTTCTTTTCCTAACCTCATTGTGAATAAAAAGGTGGATCGGGCGGGATAATGTATGCCAAAGAGAGTGAAAAGAAAAAAAAAATGGAAGAGAGAAAGAGCGTCCATCGTCTAATGGATAGGACAGAGGTCTTCTAAACCTTCGGTATAGGTTCAAATCCTATTGGACGTAATACTCTTCAATTGTTCTAATTTGTTGTGCAATGTATTGTAACAAATTATTCAGCTTTTTTTCCTGTTCTGAATGGTCCCACCAAATTAGAAAATATTCACTTTTGTTCTTGAAGTACAAAAAGTTCAGTATGTTCCTTAAGAGCCTCTTCCAGAAGGGCTTGTGCTTCTTCCGTAAATGTACCAGTAGAGCGTATAATTTCTCCGAACTGAGGTTTATTCTTTATCAAATACTCGCGTAACTGAACGAGAAATTTTCTAACCTGTACTATCTCTAATATATCTAGGTATCCATTCGTTCCGGTATAAATAGTAGCTATTTGTTCTTCTACTTTCAAAGGAGCCGACTGAGATTGTTTGAGCAACTCACGTAATCGTTGACCCCTTGCCAACTGATCTTGAGTAGCTTTATCAAGATCGGAAGCAAATTGTGCAAAGGCTTCCAACTCTGCAAATTGAGCTAACTCTAATTTCAATTTTCCAGCTACCTTTTTCATAGCTTTTATCTGAGCCGCGGATCCTACTCTAGATACGGAAATACCCACATTAATAGCAGGTCGGATCCCGGCATTGAATAGATCGGCCGATAAAAATATTTGTCCATCGGTAATGGAAATTACATTAGTGGGAATATAAGCTGAAACATCTCCAGCTTGAGTCTCAACTATTGGAAGAGCTGTAACACTTCCCTCACCTAACTGGGAACTTAATTTAGCTGCTCTTTCCAAGAGACGGGAATGCAAATAGAAAACATCTCCCGGATAAGCTTCTCGGCCGGGTGGTCTTCTTAATAGAAGAGACATTTGTCGATAAGCTTGTGCCTGTTTGGAGAGATCATCATAAATGATTGAAGTATGTTGTTTCTTATACATGAAGTATTCAGCCAAAGCTGCCCCTGTATAAGGAGCAAGATATTGTAATGTAGCGGAAGAATCCGCAGTTTCCGCTACCACAATGGTATATTCCATTGCGCCACGGTCTCGGAATGTATTAACTACCTGAGCCACGGAAGAAGCTTTTTGACCAATTGCTACATAGACACAGATTACATTTTGACCCTTTTGATTAAGAATAGTATCTGTAGCTACTGCTGTCTTACCGGTCTGTCTGTCCCCAATAATTAATTCTCGCTGACCACGTCCTATAGGAATCATAGAATCAATAGCAATAAGCCCCGTTTGAAGGGGTTCATATACAGAACGTCTTGATATAATACCTGGAGCCGGAGATTCAATCAGTCGAAATTCGGAAGCTGAAATTTGACCCTTGCCATCAATGGGTTGGGCTAGAGCATTTACAACACGACCCAAATAGGCATCACTTACTGGTACCTGAGCAATTTTTCCCGTTGCTTTCACGGAACTGCCTTCTTGTATCATCAAGCCATCGCCCATTAATACAACCCCAACATTATCTGATCCCAAATTTAGGGCAATGCCTATTGTACCATCTCCAAATTCCACTAATTCCCCTGCCATTACTTCATCAAGACCATGAATACGAGCAATGCCATCTCCTACTTGAAGTACGGTGCCAAGATTACCAACTCTTACTTCGTTATTATATTGTTCGATCTGTTTACGTATAATACTACTAATTTCGTCGAGTCGAATATTTCCCATTAGCACTCATTAATTATCTGTTGAGAAATAAGACCTATAACCACTAATCATTTGTGTTCATCATGGCTCTAAGCAGGCCAATATTGTGATCGATCGTACGTAAATGTAACTCAGTATTCAAACGACTATTCAAAGTTCCTATAGCTCTTCGTAAAGCTTGGCGAGAAACTTGTTGTCGGATCTGGTCAATTACTCTTTGCTGTTCGGAGTAAACCGTCTCATTCTTGGGATCCTCTAATTGTTCCAAATTATCAGAAGCAGCATTGATTAGATCCTCTTTCTCTCGTTCTATCTGGGAGTCTCCATTTACCCGGATTTCACCCGCTATCATTTCCACTTCCCTTAAGCGAGCCCGAGCTTTCTCGAGCTGATCGATAGCTCCTTTACATAGTTCTTCCGAATTCTGAATAGTATTCAATATTTTCTGTTTACGGTTATCTAATAGATTACTTAATGAAAGTAGATTATCTATTCACAAATTTAACGAATTCATAATCTCTTCCCAAACCGAACACGAATCTTTCAATTCATTCGGCTCTCCTGCTCAGTTCTTTGTTTATTCCCCAGGAACATATACGTTCCCTTCCTTCATAAACACCAAGCCTGCCCTTTCCGTTCCGTTTACGGAAGATTAGAATAAATCTATAAAAGACCGAGATCTACGAAGGGCTCTTCCAGCAAAAGGGATTTGCAATTATCAATAAAGTTGTTGTTTTTTCTTTTCTCGTTTTCCCTTTTCTCTCCTCTTCTTCCCCATGAAATTTGAATAAACACGTTCCGTTCAATCAATTAATTTGTGCCTTCTCCTTTTTGTTCTATCGAATAAATTCCCTTCTGTGTAGGTCGTCAGTTCAGCATTAGAACTAAAATTGGATGGGAGATTGGGACTATTTTTCAGTAAATAGATAAAATTATTCCATTAATATGAATGTTATATATCGGATCAATCTCCAACTATGCCTTTGAATCCATCTCATCTTGACACAGCGGTGGAAAGAGTACCCAGTTAGTTGTGCTTAGACTTCAAGCAGTTCAGCTTTAACCATTCTAATGGTCCTCCCTCATTGGTTGGTATGAACTAAGAGTTCATTTCCCAATCAATTACGAAATGCTATAGTTCTTCGCTATTCCCCGTTCGGAAGTAATTCGTTGAGATCATGCACTTTTATATCTCCAAAGTGCAGCTGGTTGGGCCCAGCCATATTATTCGAATATACAACTCGCACACACTCCCTTTCCAAAATAGATCAGTACACTAAGCACTACACTTGGATTTATTATATTTGTTTCTAAAATATTGGTATTTGACCCGAAACCCCCAGCGGAAGGCCAATAACTCAAGGAAATGAAAGGATCAATTACATTTTTCATACGCTCTCCCCTTATAGATAAGGATATGTTCTACAGAATTTTGTTATTTTCTTATTTGATCCTATCTAGTTCTGGATAAGAATATTTGGGATACTGAGTCCCAGGTCTTATATAAGGATAAAAAAAATTGCTTGTCCTATCCACTCCCTTCCCTGCCTCACGCGTCATGCTTTCTGACCGAAGTATAGGTATAGGAAGAAAGACAATAATTCATTTGCTAATTATTCAGATCAGCCTCTCCCCTAAAAGAGCAACTGAACAAGGAAATTATTGGATAAATACTAATGTAATGACGAAGTGTAGGGATCTTTGTTTTCAGAATCAAACAAAGGGATTTGCAAATAGAAGTGCTAGGGCCACAACTAATCCATAAATAGTTAAAGCTTCCATAAAAGCTAAACTTAGCAGTAAGGTACCTCGTATTTTACCTTCCGCTTCTGGTTGTCTCGCAATACCTTCTACAGCTTGGCCCGCAGCAGTGCCCTGACCAACGCCGGGTCCAATGGAAGCAAGCCCTACAGATAATCCAGCAGCAATAACGGAAGCAGCAGAAATTAAGGGATCCATGGTAATCTCCTCTTACTAAGGTTGGGAAATAGTTGATAATACGACAGTTTCATCTGTTGAGTGTTCACCAATGATTAAATTATGGAACGATTTCTTCCGAACAACTAAGAACCCAAAAGATTTCTTGATGGTCTCAAAGTGATAATATAAACGAATAGGGAAACCTATTATTCCCTATGAAAATATTAAATCATGAAAATATTTCTTCTTCATAATATTTGAAATACAGAGTTCATTTTCTTGGACATATTAATTCTTATCACGGAGAGAGAATAGACTGCGTAAGAGCCTATAAGTAATTATATATCACATCTATAGATGATATATTAATCCATATAATCTATAAGGCTTATAATCAATATAAATGGATTAATATATGAAACGAACTATATACAAAGTAAAAATGTGAAAAAATGTGAAAAAATCCTCCCCTTACTAGGAACAAAAATTTCATCGTTCTACGCCGGGGTACATTCTTTACTCAACCAACTCCGATTAGTGAACCTGTTCAATCCTATTTTTTTTTTCATATCTCTATACAAATGAGCCAATCTGATTCGCTCTATCTGGAGATCTAATGGACGGAGTTAATAGTTAACTGATGCTAACTATTCTTACCAAGCTCTTGTTACTAAGAATTCCGATTTGCTTTTACAATACATATCAAGTCATGAATTGGTACGATACTTAGAAAATCTTCTGTCTGATCAGACAGTTTTTTAGTGATTTAATGATGACCCTCCATGGATTCACCTATATAAGCTGCGGCTAGAGTTGCAAAGATCAGAGCTTGAATACCGCTCGTAAATAATCCCAGGAACATTACAGGTATAGGAACTACTAAAGGTACCAGAGAAACAGGAACGGCAACTACCAATTCGTCGGCTAATATATTTCCAAAAAGTCGAAAACTAAGTGATAAAGGTTTTGTAAAATCCTCTAAGATGTTAATTGGTAAAAGTATTGGGGTTGGTTGAATATATTTACCAAAATAACCTAACCCCTTCTTTGCAAGACCTGCATAGAAATATGCTACTGACGTAAGCGAAGCTAGAGCAACCGTAGTATTAATATCATTTGTAGGTGCGGCTAACTCCCCATGAGGTAATTTTATAATTCCCCAAGGAAGAAGAGCACCTGACCAGTTAGAAACAAAGATAAATAGAAACATAGTTCCAATAAAGGAAACCCAGGGACCATATTCTTCCTCTCCAATCTGAGTTCTGGTCAAGTCCCGAAGAAATTCGAGAATATATTCGACAAAATTTTGACCACCGGTAGGAATGGTTTGTGGATCTCGAACAGCTATGGTAGCTGAACCTGATAAGACAGCAATTACAACCCAAGAAGTTATAAGTACCTGTGCATGAACTTGAAACCCCCCTATTTGCCAATAAAAATGTTGACCCACCTCCACACCGGATATCTCGTAGATATGATTCAGTGTGCTAATAGGAGATTGTACGATATCCATATCCATATTACCCCCTTGTAAAGATTAACTTAAAGAAGAAAAGAAATGATTTTTGTCGAATGAGGGATTCCTCAATTATCTCACTCTCATCAGAATTTTGCTGGTTATTCCATTAAGAATATTTTTCAATTTAGAGCAGCCAACCAAACCAATAAATGAAATTCGCTCTTACAATATCTTGGATGGAATAGCAGCCAACTCAGTAAATCCTCAGCTCCTCTCCCCCCCCCCTTTTTTTTTCTATTTTATTATTATTACTAATTCACTATCTATTAGCCCTTCATATAGCTATAATGACCTTAATGACCTTCCTTCGCAAATTGCTGACGTTGATCTGTTCAGGATCAATTGGATTGAAGCTATACCATCATCATTGGCTGGAATTGGGATATCCACGAGATCTGGATCACAATCTGTATCAACTAAGCAAATTGTCGGAATACCCAAAGTTCTACATTCCCCAAGAGCAATGGATTCTTCTTGTTGATTGGTAATTATCGCAATATCGGGTAAGCTCGTCATGTATCTAATCCCACCTAGATATTTCTGCAATTGGTCCAATTGTCTCTTGAGCATTGCTGCTTCTTTCTTTGGAGGTCGATTGAATCGTCCCGTATCTTGTTCTTTTTTTAAATCCTTGAACTTCTGAGGTCTCGTCTCTGTAGTAGACCAATTAGTTAACATACCACCAAGCCATTTTCTATTTACATAATGACATCGAGCTTCTGTAGCAGCTGATGCTACTAAATCAGCTGCTTGATATTTCGTACCAACTATCAGGAATTGTTTTCCCCTACCTGCTATATCAAATGCCAGATCACAAGCTTCTGATAAAGAACGAGCAGTTTTAGCCAAATTGATAATATGAGTATCTCTACGCTCTGTAAAAATGTAAGGTGCCATCTTAGGATTCCATTTCCTAGTTTTATGTCCTAAATGAACTCTTGCTTCCATCATCTCTTCCAAATCAATGTTCCAATATCTTTTGCTCATTCTCGTTCGCTTTCCTCCCCAAAATAACGAAATAACATGGACCGTAATATCTAATTATTCCAACGGAATCGATTACATCTCAAAGATTGCCTGTCCGTCTAGTACGTGGTATAAACGTTCTAACTCATAGAATATTTCATATTATTCCTATTATATTATAGAATGAATATTCATGAACATAACAAGAAATCTCTTTAGCAAGACTATTTATCAAGACTATTTTAATGGCTGTTTCAATATATTGTGATAATTTTCTTGAATGGAAAAAAAAGAAACTTTGTCATGATGAAATAAAATATCTTTCACTTTGTTGCTAAATAGGTTCCTATTCCCTATTCTTGGATCCATTCCGTTCCGTTTCCCTGAACGGCGAATATGCTGTCCAGTACCGGCAGGTATAATCCCCCCGAGAATAACATTTTCCTTCAAGCCTTTCAACCGATCGATACGACCTTGTAGAGCAGCTTTAGCTAAGACCCGAGCAGTTTCCTGGAAACTCGCTTCGGATATAAAACTTTGAGTATTCAGAGATGCCCTTGTTATTCCCAATAACATAGTTTGATAGTAGATTGCCTCTTCTAGAGCACGATCCATTCTCTGTGCTCGTAATAATCCAATGAGTTCCCCGGGTGAAAAAACATTAGCCGTTCCATCTTCTGAAATTAATACTTTCGATGTCATTTGGCGTACAATAATCTCTATATGCTTATCACAAATTCGTACCCCTTGGGATCGATAAACTTTTTGAATCTGATTGACCAAATGAATCTGACTTTGTTCCATAGTTATCCTAGCACTGATGAATAACCCCCAGAGACTTCCAAGAAATCTTGTCATATCTCCGGTCCAATTTTCAAAACTTTCTTTCAGATTCATCGATATTGAATTATTTAAACGGGCTTCTGACAATTGTTCAACTTTAGGAAGACCTTGAATTATATCACTGGATTTTAACCTTTCATATATCAATGTTATCAATGTATCTCCTTTGTCAATAATTTCTCCATAATGACCATGAACAGTCGCTTTTCGAGTAGCCAAATAGGGTTTAGCTGATCTAATGACTAAAGATTCCTCATCAACTGCTATAATTTGACCAGATTCGGGGAGTGGTTCATCCTCGGATATACATACACTTTCAGGAATAAATTGTCCAGGACTAACTACTGGAAATGTTTTTTTGCAGAATTCGGATGAGGAAGAGCACCAATGTGGACCCAATAAATTGGAAATGATGTTCCTGCACGGATCGAAATGATAAATTTTTGTATTTTCGTCCATGAAATAGTATTTAGGTACTTGGAAAGTATTGAAAGAATTTTGGAAAATGGAATGTTTCTTCGACAATACTTTTTGATAAGTTAGAAAATGGGAGGATGGAAAACGGTTGGTTATACTATGTAAATGACCCAAGAGACCCGAAAATTCAATGATTTTTATCATAGGATCCTCTCTATTTGATTTATTTACCGTATCATTACATTTGAAATCATTGAATAGAACGACTCGAAAACAGTCAGATGGTGACAGAACCATAAAGGATCCACTGTCTTCTTCCCCATTAGAAAATGAACAAATAGTTCCTTGATGCTTACTAATTAATGGACTCTCCCCATTGGAAGAGACAATATTAGTGTAGTCAAATTTTTGATGGAACATAAAATTTGAACTTGCTTCATTGTCCCTTCTCCCCATGGAAAAAAGGGAGTATTTCATCAAGCTAATTTGAATCATATTACTAACAATCTTATTTGTTCTTACTGAAGTAAGAGAAGCATAAGCCCCAGATTCTATAGAATCTGTTTGTTCCCAATCAAATCCTAGACAAGTTCGAACCAATGGAATACTTGTGTCACTAACCAATGGAATACTTGTGTCACTCATTACTTGGATTCGTTCACCATCTTCATACGAAATACAATTGCTAACTTGAATCTGCAAGTTGTCTCCTTCCCTCGATAAATCAAGGGAAAAGGGTGTTGCCATATCCGGCCCATCAGGTATTCCATATTCTACATTATAATATCCAAAAATAGAATTTCTCTGTAGAATACCACTTTTTGGTATTCTAAGAATCGCATCAGGACAAGGTATTATTCTTTTTCCCCATTCTTTATCACACTGCAACGGGACGATGAATCGATTCATTTGCTTTTTCCCCTTAATATTGTAATTCCTAGGAGAAAAGGTTACATAAATAGAGTCTCGATGCTCGTTGGATATGGTCCGATCAGTTTCTGAATAACTGAAGATTTGTTCTTCCTTCCCATAGCAGTTTGAATCACCTGATCTATGTTCCACTTGATCCACGTAAGAATCGGAAAGTGATTGATGTTTGGCAACAAAAGGTTGAACATCTACTTGATCCTGATACTTATGAAATGGAAAGAGTACTACACCGGATCCGTATATACCTCCCGATAATATCCATAGATAACCCGTCCTTAGTATAGGATGAACATTACCGTGTACATATTCAGGTGCATGACACACATTGGTACTCCAGTGCATTTCTCCTTCTAGGTCAGAATATATATTTTTGCGAACTTTTTCCTTGAAGGAAGATGTTCTAGCACGAACTTCGGCAATAATTTGTTCCGATTCCACATATTGATCATTCTGAACCAAAAGCAAACTTTGTGGTGGAATGGTTAAGTTCTGTACTTGATCCTGACCATCAATAGTGATGGATAAGTTATTATGACATAGATAAGCAGGATGTCCATTACATGTACGTGTAGGAGAAACCAAATTATCATTGAATTCAATCTTTCCATTGAAAGGGGCTCGTACATGTTCTGCAATATCACCAGTAAATACCCCCCCGGTATGAAAAGTCCTTAGTGTTAGTTGAGTTCCTGGTTCCCCAATGGATTGGCCTGCAATAATACCTACTGCTTCTCCCAATTCGATCAAGTGACTGTGAGTAGTACTCCGACCATAACATAATTGACAAATCCGAGATATACTCTTGCAAGTAAAGGGGGTTCGTATATATATTGGTTGTGTTCGAGGGTTTATTAATTGATTGGCAAGTCCAACCCCAATATCCTGATTGCGCGTGGCAATGCATCTCCTATTTATATATACATCGTCTGCTAGCACACGGCCAATCAGTATTTGTGTTCGTACAACAATTTCATTTCTGTCCCTCTCTCGACCTCGAATGGGACTTACACAAATACCTTGAATAGTGCCACAATCTGTTCTACGTACTACGATGTGTTGAACCACTTCAACGAGTCTACGTGTGAGGTATCCAGCATCTGCTGTTCGTACAGCAGTATCCACAACTCCTTTACGAGCCCCATAACAGGAAATAATATATTCCGTTAAAGAGAGCCCTTCGCGTAAATTCCTTCGAATGGGTAGATCAATTATTTGTCCTTGAGGATCTGACATTAATCCTCTCATACCTACTAATTGGTGAACCTGAGATGTACTTCCCCTAGCTCCCGAGAAGGACATCACATGTACTGGATTTAAGGGATCAGTCATGCTAAAATTCGGATTCATTTCTTTTCTCAAATATTCACTTGTAGCATACCATATCTCGATCGATTGACGTAATTTTTCTACTGCATGTACATTCCCATAATGATTCTGTTTCTCCGAAACAGAACCTTGTTGCTCCGCATCTTGGACGAGCCATCCTTTGGAAGGTGCTGTTAAAAGATCATCAATTCCTAATGAAATAGCTGTATCAGTAGCTTGTTGAAAACCTGAAGTCTTGAGTTGATCCAAGATATGTGATGTATATGTCATTCCGAAGTGATCTATTAATCTGCTAATAAGCTTTTTAATGGCAGTTTTATCCATCACTTTATTATAAAAGGGCAAATTATCAAAGGGCAATCTAGTTCGTTCCTTCATAAGGAAAAATCTCCATATTTTCATGAGCAGGATTAAGCAATGGGTTCAAGCCGGTTATTCGAAGGCTTCCTCGATCTCTATATCTGCACTAATGAAAAGATCATAAGATCAATAACATTAGATCCTGAGAGCTGGTAGTGATTTCTTTGGGTGTTCAGAATGGACAAAACCTTGTATGGCTTCTTCCATTTCTCGATTGAAACGAGTACGACCAACAGTTGTTCGAATGTATATATTAATAATTTCCCCCATTCTACCTTTTCTTATCCGATAATGTTCATGGATTTCGTGTAAGGTACCCAAAGATTCGTATTGAACCTCGATAGGGGCTTCTTGGTTTACTGAGGTAATGATACGTAAATCCACTTCCCCCCACCGGAGCCATAAGGGGCTGTATAAGTCAATTCGTTTCTGTCGATAAGCTCTGAGCACATCATCATAACTATAAAAGGAAGGTTTCTTACAGGAAAACTTTTTCTTTTCCGAGTGATACGGATGGTACCTATTCCCATAAATACCTTGATTATTTCCGACCGTTGATATATAAAGTCCAAGAAGCATATCCTGAGTCGGTATAGAAATAGGATCTCCGATAGCTGGAGACAAAAGATTTGTCTCAGAAAACATGAGTAAACGAGCTTCTGCTCTAGCTTCCAGAGATAAAGGTACATGGACAGCCATCTGATCTCCGTCAAAGTCCGCATTAAATCCTCCACAAACCGATGGATGTGAACGAATGGCACGTCCTTCTACTAAAATAGGTTGAAACGCTTGTATTCCTAATCTGTGTAAGGTAGGTGCTCGATTCAACAATACGGGATGTCCTTGCATAACCTCTTGAAGTACTTCCCATACAATGGGTCCCTTATCTCGAATCATACTTTTAGCAGCTCTTAGGTTAGGAGCAATATGTCGTCCAATGAGACTACGAATTACAAATGCTTGAAAAAGCTCTATTGCTATTTCTGAGGGTAATCCACATTGATACAATGATAGAAAGGGACCTACCACAATAACGGAACGACCTGAATAATCAACTCGTTTCCCTAGTAAATTTTCACGAGATCTTCCCTCTTTGCCTTCGATCACATCTGAGAACGATTTATAAGGCCTATCATGACTGTCTTTCATTGGTTGTCCACAGATGCCATTATCGAGAAGTGCATCTACGGCTTCCTGGATCAATTTTTTTTGACAAATAACAAATGACTCAGATCCACTTCTTGCTAATAAATTGGTAAGAGTATTATTCCGATTGATAACTCTTCGATAAAGTTCATTTAGATCTGACGAGGTAATAAGTCCACCTTCACCTAATTGAACGATTGGCCTCGGTTCGGGAGGAAGAACTGGTAATAGGCATAAGACCATCCATTTTGGTTCTATATTTGTTCGGAGAAAATGTTTAGCCAATTTAATGCGTCCAACCAGAAAATCCTTTCTTCTTCGAATTGTTTCATCCTCCCATCCATCCACAGTAGATTCTTGATCCTCCTCCAATCTATTCCATTTCAATTCCACCAAGTTCTTCCATTCCATATGTGAACGATCTATAATCATTTGCAGATCCAGACCAGTTAGTTGTTCCCTGATAGCATCTCCCCCAGTAGCTATTTCTCTCTCTTTAAATGTTCCAGAACCTCGAGCAAAGAGGTAATGAGAACGAGCAGAGAGGTAATGAGGAATAATATCTCTCCAGGATTGAATCTCATAATTGAATGTACCCCGTGATCTCAATAAAGTGGGTTTGTTAGCTATGGGCCTAGCAAGAAAAAGATTCGGATAGGTTATTCTAAGATTTCCCCCCCCTCAGGATCGGACGTGAAAGTTTCCTCTCATCCGGCTCAAGTAACTATAAAAAAAATATCTACTCTTTTTGCTCTGAAGAGAAACCGCTACTCTCTGCTCAAGTTCCAGGTGAAATTGAGTATTCCTTTACGATTCTACAACGTAGATATGGAATTATTGAGCAGTCTCCTCCCTTCCGAACAATCCATTTATTCTTGAAAAGACCTTCAATTAGGGATTTACTTGTCTATATATCGTTCCATTTAATCCTTTAGGTTCCTGCTTGCTCTACTTCGATGGTTACAATACTATCGATCGAAGCATATGTGCGATGAATAGACTCCTATAGCCATATCTTCGGTCCGGAATACCTCTCAGGGATAACCCAAGTGAAAGAGAATGACTTTTGAATTCCATTATATGAAAGAAGTGTTTTCACGAAGTTAAATTAGCAATTTGATACAGAATATCTAAACCCTGGACTAATTCCTCTTTCTCAACATCTCTTCAAGATGCTTATAATTCTGAGCTTCATGCTACTCCTCCGGAGGGACATGTCAGAGCTAAAGGCATCCCAATCAGATTGAATAGGATGACAGTTCCTTATTACGGATCTGTATGATCGGAACTTGTGATCAAGTCACACATCGCAGTATACTGGGCCTTCTAATTCTTTCCGAGTTTTAGCTAATAGATTCGCAATATAACTGGGAAGGCGTTTCAAATACCATACGTGAACCACCGGACATGCCAGTTTAATGTATCCCATTCGATATCTTCGAATTCGAGAATCAACGAATTCAACTCCACATTGCGTGCAAAATGTTGAGTCTATCTTCTCATTTCCGATCCCTGGAGAATTTCCACAAGCACAAACTCTACTTTTGATAGGTCCAAAGATTCTTTCACAAAACGATCCATCTCTTTCTGGTTTATTAGTTTCATAATGTAGAGTATAGGGTTTAGTCACCTGTCCAACTATCTCGCCATTAGGTAAAATTTTTTTGGACCAAGCACAAATCTGTTCGGGAGAAGCTAATCCAATTCGAAGTTGTTGATGTTTATTCTGGTCAATCATAAAAGATCTCGATTCATTCTGATCAAACTTCCTCCCTATCTATCTGAAAGTCTTTCTCAGATATAATAGCATGATTCAATTCTAGAGCTAAAGATCGTAATTCTCGAATGAGCAATCGGAAAGATTCTGGAGCAGTGTCAGGTTTAGGTATTGGCCCTCCAGTTATAATGGCACCAAGTACTTCATTACGAGTTCTAATATGGTCAGATTTGAGAGTAAGCATTTCTTGTAAAATATAAGCAACACCAAAACCTTCTAAAGCCCAAACTTCCATTTCTCCTACTCGTTGCCCCCCTCGTTTAGATTTTCCTCTAAGAGGTTGTTGTGTAACCCGTGCATAAGGTCCACTCGAACGTGCATGTATTTTATCATCAACTTGATGACTCAATTTCGACATATAAGCTTTTCCTATTGTAACAGGTTGTTCAAAAACATCTCCTGTTCTTCCATCGATTAATCTATGTTTTCCAGGATGATCCGGTTCGAATACCCATGGATTAGCTGTTTGCTCACTAGCTTTATAAAGCTCAGGAAACACTAGTTTTCTCGAAGCTTCTCGCTCATATCTTTCGTCAAAAGGTGTTATTCTATAATGTTTGTTCATCAGGTTTCCTGCTAAACCGGGCAAACATTCAAAGATCTGTCCTACATTCATTCGTGAAGGTACCCCTAATGGATTCAATACCATATCAACTGGTATTCCATTTTGCAAATAGGGCATATCTTGTCTGGGCAAAACTATTGAAATAATACCTTTATTACCATGCCTTCCAGCTACTTTATCACCCACTTGTATTTTACGTTTTTGTAATACATATACGTGGATTGTTTCCGCATTATCACCAGAATCATCTACTCTATTGATCCATCTCACATCAATAACTCGACCCCTTCCACCTATAGGTGCTCTGAGACAATTTTCTCTTGCAGTAGATACTTCAATACCAAATATGGTTTGTAATAATCTTCCTTCCGGGGCACATAATGATTCTTCTGTTGTTTGAGGCGTTAATTTACCTACCAAAACATCACCTGTTTCTATCCAAGATCCTAGCATTACAAGACCATTTTCACCCAAATGACGAAGTGAATGAGCATCTAAATGAGGTATTTCTCTAGTGATTCTTTCAGGACCCTGGCTTGTCATACAGATTTCAATCCTGTATCTTACGATATGGAAAGAAGTATAAATATCTTCATATATCAGACGTTCACTAATGAGTATTGCGTCTTCGAAATTGTATCCTTCCCATGGCATATAAGCTACTAAAACGTTTTTTCCCAAAGAGAGTTCTCCCCCTACCGTAGCCGCACCGTCCGCCAGAATTTGTCCCTTCTTTACACATTCCCCTTGACGAACTTGAGGTTTTTGATGCGTACAAGTATTGGTATTAGAACGTTGATATATAACCGATTCTGTTCGTACAGTGTCTCCATTAACCGATGAAGTGATATTTGTAGCATCGATATACTCGATCCTTCCCTCTTGTGTAGCTATAGCTACACTTCCTGAATCTAGAGCTGCTTGACCTTCCAATCCAGTTCCGGCAATGCACTTCTCGGGTCGAAAAAGTGGAACTGCTTGACGCTGCATATTAGAACCCATTAGAGCGCGATTCGCATCATTATGTTCGAGAAAAGGAATAAGGGAAACTCCAACGGAAAAATATTGGAAAGGAAAAATACTTCTGAAATGAATTTGTTCCCATGCAATAACTATAAATTCTTGTCGGTATCGAGCTGGAGTAATTTGTTCTTCTTGAATCCCTTGATTTAACGCCAAATAATTTCCCGTAGCTATCCGATAGTATTCATCCTCATCTTCTCCCGGTAATAGATAAACCATATGTTCTTCTCTCGATCTCTCAGAGATCTTATAGAATGGACTTTGTAAAGAACCGCAATGACCAATCTTTGCATGAATAGATAATGATGCAACAAGTCCAGCATTCATTCCTTCGGACGTATCGATTGGACAAATACGCCCATAATAACTGGGATGAATATCCCGTGTCCGAAAACTAGCAGTTCGCCCTGTTAAGCCCCCCGGGCCTAAATGGCTCAATTTTCGCCCATGAGCTATTTCCGTCAATGGATTCGTTTGATCCAAAAATTGGGATAAGGGATGTGAACCAAAAAAATCTTGAAAAGTGCTTTTTAATAGAGTTGAAGTTACCAAGTTCTGAGGAGTTGATCTACGCTTGGTTGCTCTGTGTATAGTTCTTCGAACTGCATCTTCCAAACGACCTAGAGCTAATCTGAATTGATTCTGTAATAAATCTGCTACAGAACGAATACGTCGATTTCTGAGGTGATCTATATCATCGAGTGTACCCATTCCAATTTTAACTCCGATAAGGTAATCCACAGCAGCCAATACATCTTGTGGTAATGAAAAAATCTCGTTCTCGGGTATATCAAGGTTCAGTTTTTGGTTCGGATTTCGTCGACCAATCTTTCCCAATTCACATCTTTGTCGGAAAAATTTTTCCTGCAATTCTTTACATAGAGACTCGGAAAATACCAAATCACCACTTACACAGTAAAGTTTTTTATAAAACTCCAGAATGGCATTTTCCCTCGACCAAAGATATTCCTCCCTCTCCCACTTCCCCTTCTTCTTCTTCAGTAAAAATAAAAATCTTTCGGGATAGTGAGTATTGTCCAGAATCTCTTCGAGATTTAAACCCATAGCTGATAATAGAACTGGAATAGATATTTTTCGTTTTCTGCTTACACGAGCCCATATCCTTTCTCCCCCATCAATCTCTAATTTCGATCTTCTTCCCCAATCTGAAATCAGAGTACCAGTATATATATAGTTTATTCTATTATGGTCTAATTCCAAACGGTAATAAATACCGGGACTTATTAATATTTGATTCACCACGATTCTGTAAATTCCATTTACTACAAATGTTCCATGGGAATTCATTAAAGGAATATTTCCGAGAAATACAGTTTGTTTCTGTATCTGATTACTATTCCTACGAATCGATCTTGCTGGTACATATAATTCAGAGTAATATGTAAGGGACTGATATACAGCATCTCTCTCTTTGATGAAAGGTTCTGCTAATTCATATTCATTACCAAAAAGCCTGGATTCAATTTCTTTATCTGTATCCTCAATTTTCGGAAAATTATGAAGTTCTTCCATCAAGCCCTGATCGATGAAACGACAAAATCCTTCAAATTGTATCTTACCAAATTCGGGGATTGTAAACGCTCCCTCATTTTCATCTAATCGCATTGGAAGTTTCCCATCCGTGAAAAAGTATATTCAATTATTCCCGATTGATCTATATGGATCAATCCGACAAAAAAGATTTGGATGTATATTCAGTGTTCACTATATCCCGTGAAATTCTACCCGTATCCAGATATACTTCCAATTAGAAAAAAAAAAGATAAGAAAAGAGGTACTTTGAGACTTTCATCCAACCACGTGAAATGGAGCTATGAACGAATGAATCAAACCATTCTTAAATGTTAATCCATTCTTAAATGTTAATCTCACTTAGATAATTTTAGATAATTTCCTAATTCAAATAGTAAGATCGAAAGACGGAGAACAAATTAGATCCATTTCCTTTATGGTTGACTTTAGCATACATCTCATACTATACTTAAAGGACGGACGAATGATTCAATCTGTCCATGGCATTCCCATATCTCGGCGACATAGCCAAGCGGTAAGGCAGAGGACTGCAAATCCTCCATCCCCAGTTCGAATCCGGGTGTCGCCTTGTTGAGGATGGAAGGAAAAGTATGTATTTCCATTACAGAACCTCTAGAGACATATTGGTACATATTACCAATATAGCTAGTGAGTTACATCCCGGCTCCGTCATGAATGTACAACCCTCGAGTTAGTAATAGCAACTCGTTGGTCAATGAACAAATGGATTTATTTCTCTCTCATATCAGCTCAAACGTCCGTAACGTTCAGAATAGGTAGACTATTTCAACTTCAACTTTGCACTATCCTTAATAGTTCCCTTATCATCTCGATGATGAAATCATTCTTTTTTAGATAACATTACCTATATGGATATAGTCGATATAACTTGGGCTGCTTTAATGGTAGTTTTTACCTTTTCCCTTTCACTCGTAGTATGGGGGAGAAGTGGATTATAATGGTAATGCTTAAGAATCCATTATTGCATTCCTTCCAGATCATGCATGAGAATCTCTTCTGTTCCATAAGGATCCAGTAATATTTAGTCTTCACTCCAAATTGAAAGACTCTTTCCATGGAATTATTTCCTCTTTATCCCCGTAAGGGATATGCATAATCCCTTATCATTATCATTTTCCTATTCAAAATCTGATTCTCTCTAACAGGTTTTAATAAATTAGTTCTTTTCTAGAATGAGTTGATAATATTGTTTCTTCCACTGAAGAACGATCTCTCTTCTCTCTCTTAGTAGGAATGGAAATAGTCCCTCATGTTTTACCGGATGGTTCCGAATTGATCGGATCCGATATGAATTCCGTTCTCAGAAAAATATGGGACATAAGTCTAAGTAATAGATCCCTTTGCTTTTTCTTATACCATTTAAAGTTCCATATCTAATATGTACTAGAAAACAATGTTCGTACCGGAAAAAGATGTTCAACTTTGATCCTAAAAAATCCGCAAGTACGTTCAGAATCACGTCTGTCTACATTGGATCTATTTTCCAGGGGCATGAAGAAGGTTATCAGCTCCGCTCTTTTATGGTACGAGGTCCTTCATCCTACATTTACCATCCTACATTTACCATATATGGACACGTACTTTGAAGATCTATTTATCCATATATGGGTGTAGAAGAAGTAGTACAAAAGAAAAGGTTAGATACTTTTCCTTCGTACTACTTTTCTTCTCAAAAGAAATTCAGAAGCAGCCCCTACCCTGTATTGTTGTAATATAATAGATTCCATAACCTATTTTATACTTATGATCTGGATCATTTCAATCTATCTAGTGATCAGTAATCACTCCATTTTCATAAAAATCAAGTGCTTTCACTGCTTCCACTGGCCGTTTTAACATAAAGGATAAGTAAAAAAGCAGTAGGAATTGCAAGGAACAGTGCAACAGCAATAAATGCAAGGTTATTTACTTCCATGATCTCTTGATCTTTACTTCGTTCAAAAATAGCTCGCTCGAGATTTGATCTCATAGAGATGAATCTTTCAAGATCCATGAAATAAATGTAATTGATAAAATCGGTTCGAGTAACGGGATCTAACTAACGGATTTAATGAATTCTTCGATCGAAATAGTATAACATAATATGATCACTTTTGATAAGACTCTTTTGATAAGACTCATAGGAAACATGCATCAGAAAACCAAAACATGTCTGTTCTGTATCATTTCGAAAGAATAGGATAGGATTCGTACGAATAATAACCTTCTGCTACTCCAGAAGACGTTCGTCAGACATAAGAGTTATTTCGCTTGGATTTCCACGGTTTAGATGGAATCTGGAACCTATCTGGTTCGGTGATGATATAGAAGTATCCCATATCAAATTTATCCAGAATCCCACTCATGACCCTGGAATGATAAGGACTAGTCTGTCCAGATCCTGACATTATCATTCTTGGAAATAAAATAGAGTGTCTAGAAATCCACTGGCTATTGATCATGAAAAAGAAGTATGAAAATGAAATAAATATTCATGGAGAAGAAGAGAATTTGATTCTTCGGAGAGGGATGAATATTTATTGCAGATTCACTATGATGATTAGATTTTATCCCCGAAAGAAGGGTCTTTTTTTCAAACTGAATTATCGATCTAGTTAATGTATCTAATGGATAGATATACTAAATATCTATATGGATAGAGATACTAAATATCTAGTATCTTTATTCAACCCTATTTTATTTTTCACTCTTCTACGGGGATTCAGAGCTGAATGGATTAACTTATTGGATCGGGACTGACGGGGCTCGAACCCGCAACTTCCGTCTTGACAGGGCGGTACTCTAACCAATTGAACTACAATCCCAATACAGTACAGTTCACTTACTTCTAACCAATTGAACTACAATCCCAATACAGTACAGTTCACTTACTATTGAATCATATTTATTCTATGGTAGGTGCTAGATAGATCGTATAGATTACGTGAGCGCTAAGTTGATTAAATATCTTATCCTTCTCTTGGATCAAAGTATCAATTCATATGGAATTGGGTACATATCTATATGATATTAATATATATAGATATCGGAGTTCAATAACCAAAACCAATTATCTTTTCATCCATGATTGGCATGAATATAACCATACCGATAGATTTATATTGATTATATTGGTTGGGTCTAGCTGGATTTGAACCAGCGTAGGCATATTGCCAACGGATTTACAGTCCGTCCCCCCGATAGATTTATATCGATAATATTGGTTGGGTCCAGCTGGATTTGAACCAGCATAGGCATATTGCCAACGGATTTCAAGTCCGTCCCCTTGCCAACGGATTTACAGTCCGTCACAACGGATTTACAGTCTGTCACAACGGATTTCAAGTCCGTCCCACGGATTGACAGTCCTTGCCAACGGATTTACAGTCCTTGCCAACGGATTTCAAGTCCGTCACAACGGATTTACAGTCCGTCCCCGTGTCAACAGATTTACAGTGCCAACGGATTTCAAGTCCGTCCCCGTGTCAACGGATTTACAGTCCGTCCCCCCAATAGATTTATATTGATTATATTGGTTGGGTCGAGCTGGATTTGAACCAGCGTAGGCATATTACCAACGGATTTACAGTCCGTCCCCATTAACCACTCGGGCATCGACCCAGGAACCAGAAAGTAATTGAAAGTATTTAGGTTAAGATACCAAACGAATGGATATCCTATTTCATGGTACCCCTAGGGGAAGTCGAATCCCCGTTGCCTCCTTGAAAGAGAGATGTCCTGGTCCACTAGACGATAGGGGCTACCAATCTTCATTATATTCCAGTTCCCGGGAAGTTATCATAGGGGCTACCAATTTTCATTATATTCAAGTTCCCTGGAAGTTGTCAATAGTATGGTCAGAATTATTCAGAATCTTTCTTTTTATCGTAATCTTTCTTTTTATTGGTTTCCTTTTGGAAAACAAAGGGAGAAATTATCTCCTTCTTTCAAATTTCTTTTCACACGCACGTGATCTGGAGAAATAATTTTGTGATTTGTATGAATCATACTATTGCTTGGTATTCAAGTATCCATATATGATACAAAGATTGATGATCTATTCTGTTGTACTTATAATCAGGATCCTGGAGATTACGTAATGCTTACTCTTAAGCTGTTCGTTTACGCAGTAGTGATATTTTTCATTTCTCTTTTTATCTTTGGATTTCTATCGAACGATCCAGGACGTAATCCCGGACGTAAAGAATAGTGAAAAAATAGGTTAATTAGTCTTTTACGTTTCGTAGAAAGATTCGGAGTTATTCGTTTTCAGGATCAATAGTGACCGAACGGAGAGAGAGGGATTCGAACCCTCGGTACGGATAATCCGTACTACGGATTAGCAATCCGCCGCTTTGGTCCGCTCAGCCATCTCTCCAAGATGGAAGAGTTCATGTGTAACAAAATGAATGATGGAATGAAGGTGTATACCATAGCATGTATGGATTGTATCGACAATGTAATGAATAGGTCAATTATTTAGAGAAAAATCAATCTGGCGAATCGTATTGTTCATTCCGTTCAAAATAATTCTTTTTCCCCTATTTTTTCTGACCTGCCTGGCCGGTGGCCAGGCCAGGCCAAGAAAAACAAAAAAGAATTCATGCATCAGACAATGCGTTAGCTAATCGGTAAGCGAAAAAAGTGGTTGTAACGGTAAGAAAAAACAGACCAAAAAAAAATAGAACAGATTGAACATCTAGTGTCATCTTTTTATTCTCTCCCTAATAATTTGAAATAAGTTAGTTACATGGAATGGATTAGTCCATTTATTTCTCTCCAGTATAAAATTGAAATATCTAGATATTTCAATAGATGAATGAGCTCTCTATGTATGTATTTATTTATGTACTATTGTAATGATATCAGTTACTCAAAGCTAAAAGTAACTGATCAAAACTAAACAGATGGGGAAGAAGATAAAATGGAAGAAGGATGATATTTATCTTGGATTAAGAAAGAAAATAATTGGTTTAATATATTGGTTTAATATAATTGTCATCTTTCAAAATAGAAGGGGCTTACAACCATTGATCTTCTTAGGTTTGCGATTGAGTCCAGGTTGTTCATCTTCATTTTATTTGATCTGAGAACCATAAACTGGAATGGATCCATATTTTTAGCTCTCAATCTTTGCGGATTTATTATAGTAATCACATATTGAAGTTTGCAAGGGTAACTTGGTATATCTACCATATTGACCCGGATATGTCCATGATTAACTAATTGTCTAGCTCCGGGAATGGTGGGAGCCATACCCGATCGAGAAATAATATTCTCCAAACGCATTTAAGGTAATTGCAATAGGACCTGGTCCGTTGATCCCGTGGCTCTTCTAGCAATACGTACATTCAGAATTCTTTTTAGGCATCACATAACTTGTCTCCATTCGCTTCGTATCAGCTCAGCCCGGAGTTTCCAGTATAGCTATCCCTACCCTCCTCTCATGTAAACCTACGAGCTACTAATATATGTTCTCAACTTTATATCTATAAATAGATATGGATCATGTGCATCCAATTTGTTGTCCATATACCGTAGTAGACTTACTCATTAATATATGATGGGGGGGCCCTTTTAACTCAGTGGTAGAGTAACGCCATGGTAAGGCGTAAGTCATCGGTTCAAGTCCGATAAAGGGCTCATTTTTCCTACGAGGAAAAAAGAAGGTCTGGATGTCCGTCTTACACGCACGGTTAAGAGACAATAAAGTTCTTTGTTATATTATTATGCAGGTGATGGGACAAATATACAAATTTCGAGGCTCATCTATCAACGGAGATAGTGAACATTTTACAGTATTGAAAGAAGGCGAATGAGAAAAGGGGAATCTCTGTCGTCTTGGTAGGTGTCAATCGATCCGTGGAACGTATCAAATCCTTCACGTATAAGTTCGTTATAAGCCCGAGCTCATTCCGATATAACATGATTTCGGACAGATCTATTGTCTAACCGAGTAAAGATCTATTTGTAACGGGGCAGAAGGCGGCTTCTTTTGGGCCGCAGTCCACATCCTTTTTTAGCAAGGGGTGATAGTTTTGTCCCAACAGACTTCTTTCTTCTATTGTTCCAGAACGCATTCCATGAAATATATGTATTCCATAGTGGGGTAGATTAAAGCAAACGTTGGTCCAGATGTAGATCCAATATGCATAGCCGGTAGATTGCATGTTTGTGGTATGTTACCAGAACGGAACTAAAGGAAAGAGTGTTTGTCACAATATTAAAATATTGTGTCTAAAAAACCATGTGATGATCTTAGGTGGAGAAAGAGAACGAACAAAAGGTTCGCCTTTAACTAGAATGGATCAACTCCGGAGAATTTGCCTTTCCAGGTATTCAGAATATCCGTAGTACTTCCCGGTTCAAGAATAGGTTTTATTTACCATACATAACATATTGTATAGAATCCTAGTTTATCAAGATCTTTGCCCCGATCTTTAGCAAAGGGATAGATACAGCCGGGATTTTCGATTGAACGGAAGAGGACTTCGTTCAACCCCAACAGAATGCGTTACGTATGGAGCTAAAAGCAACATGTCCAATCGATACTTTGACTGGACTATAAACTGCTTCAAACATATGATATTTAAGAGAACTTTCGAGTTTTTCGAAGAGTTAGCGATAAAAATGAACAAAAAAAGAAATGTGATACGATATATAAAATATCGTGACAAATTACCCGCTTTTCCCTCGGTTCCGAACTAGATGATGTTAGAATTCCCATTCTAACATTGTGCAATTCCAAACAATATAGTATGGAATACCTCAATCCTCTATCTATATTTGTATGTAGAATCTAGAAGTGCCTTGAAAAAAAGAAAAGAAAAAACACCTTGTTTCTTGTATGTTACAATTAGTTCCAGTTTTACGATCCGAACTCTTTGGATTGGACAGATTAGACAGATTGGATCGGACAGATACTTCCATAGATCCCCTTCTTATAGATTCCCTTGAAAAGAAAAGGAAAGGAGGAAGCCATTCATCATACTAGCTAGGAATTCCCTATACCTGATTCATAAGATTCCAATGATTGATCCTAATTACTTACTATTCGAACGAAGGCCAAGATCCAATAGACTGGGATCAATCAGTAGAACCTTTGATCTATCAGAAGTAGATTAGTAACCCCCAATAATGTGGGGATATATATATATAAAGTAGTGTAACTTAGTGGAATGTATAGGGCTATACGGGCTCGAACCGTAGACCTTCTCGGTAGAACAGATCAAAGTTATTATTATCAAAATGATTTGAACTGTTCCAAGAACCCAACATGCATTTTCTCGCATTGGGCTCTTTCATTAACTGATGGAAAGATCGGTTAGTCTGCCATTCTCCTCTTTCCAGGAAGATACTAATATGGCTCCGTGTGCTCCAAATTCTTACCCTTCGGAAGCAATCCCAAAGTTATTCAAAAGGTTTTCTTGACGTAGGTCTGCCTTGCTCGGGCATAGATTGACTCAAATAGAGTCTCCTCTATCGCTCAAAAAGTAAAATATGACACTTCATACACCTAAAAGTTCATAGAGCGAAAAGAATCTATTTTGAGGTCCCCGTATTATACTCATTATGCCTGGCATTGAACGGAGCTGGGATTGACCATATCAATTAGATTCGTAATTCGAATCGGATCGAACTTCATCTTTGTCATGCTATTGTTCTCCAGAGAAACAAATTGATAGAGTAAGACTATTTCACATAGAATCTATTTCGTGGATCGGACGAATCGATAAACTCTCCCGAAAACCATTGGCGCACGTGTAAACGAGGTGCTCTACCTTGCTGAGCTATAGCCCTTCCTTGCCAGTCTTGGTGATACACTACTATACTAACCAGATGGATCACTTTCTGTCAAGGTAGATATTTCATGATCCGATACTATGATCTAATACGTCCCAATAAGTTCGATCTGTGCCAGAGACACATTGTCTATACGTTTAATTCCATTTAGAATTGTTTATAGAGTCCAACTCTACCTATGAGAATAAATGACCCACTTAACTCAGTGGTTAGAGTATCGCTTTCATACGGCGAGAGTCATTGGTTCAAATCCAATAGTAGGTAAACTTATTAGATACCATTGAAGAGTCGATGGCATCTAATAAGTTTTACTCCACTTGTTTGGATCGAGACGGAACATTGAATCCATTTTCAGATCATTATAAAAAATTTTAATTAGAGACGGGGGGGCTAGCATTGATAGCCTCTAATCGTGTTCTAGCTCTTTTCAGAGCTACATCAGCCTCAATTGCTTGTCTTTTGCCTTCGGCTCGAGCTAAGTCAGCTTTAGCTATTCGAAAAGTTTCCTGGGCTTCTTGGGGATTGATGTCCACATCTCTCTCTGCATTATTTACCAATACGGTTATTTTATCATTGTCTATCTTGGCGAAACCACCCATCAAAGCCATAGTGGACCACCGTCCATTGAGACGTATTTTCATAACTCCTATATCTACAGCTGCCACAAGTGAAGCATGATTGGGTAATACGCCAATTTGACCACTATTAGTAGATAGGATTATTTCTTTCACTTCTGAATCCCAGACGACTCGATTAGGAGACAGTACACGAAGATTTAGGGTCATTTTAAGAATTAACTTTCAGTTCATAGCCTTCGCGGTAGCTTCATCAATGTTACCCACCAAATAAAAAGACTGTTCGGTAAGACCATCTAATTCTCCGGAAAGGATCATTTGAAACCCTCTAATTGTTTCTATTAGACCAACATATTTGCCCGGGGAACCTGTAAATACCTCTGCTACGAAAAAGGGTTGTGATAGGAAACGCTCAATTTTTCTTGCTCTTGCTACGATTAAACGATCTTCCTCTGATAATTCATCCAGTCCAGGAATAGCTATAATGTCTTGAAGTTCCTTATAACGTTGTAAAGTTTCCTTAACTCCTTGTGCAGTTTCGTAATGTTCTTCACCTACGATCCAAGGTTGGAGCATAGTCGATGTTGAATCTAAAGGATCCACTGCTGGATAGATACCTTTGGCAGCTAATCCTCTCGATGGTACGGTAGTAGCATCTGAATGTGCAAATGTCGTAGCAGGAGCAGGGTCGGTCAAGTCATCAGCAGGTACATAAACTGCTTGAATCGAGGTTATGGATCCCCTTTTTGTGGAAGTAATTCTCTCTTGCAAAGAACCCATTTCCGTGGCAAGAGTTGGCTGATAACCCACGGCGGAAGGCATTCTGCCTAATAGGGCGGATACCTCTGATCCCGCTTGGACAAAGCGGAAGATGTTATCAATAAATAATAGTACGTCTTGCTCATTGACATCTCGGAAATATTCGGCCATGGTTAGAGCAGTTAAACCGACTCTCATACGAGCTCCTGGTGGTTCATTCATCTGACCATAGACCAAAGCCACTTTTGATTCTGAGATGCTTTGTTCATTAATTACTCCCGATTCTTTCATTTCCATGTAAAGATCATTCCCTTCACGGGTACGTTCGCCTACTCCTCCAAATACAGATACCCCTCCATGAGCCTTAGCAATGTTGTTGATCAACTCCATAATGAGTACTGTTTTACCCACTCCAGCTCCTCCAAATAAACCGATTTTTCCCCCACGGCGGTAAGGAGCTAAAAGATCTACTACTTTAATGCCTGTTTCGAAGATGGATAATTTTGTATCCAACTCTATAAAGGCGGGAGCAGATCTATGAATAGGAGATGTTATGCGAGCATCTACAGGACCCAAATTATCAACAGGTTCTCCAAGAACATTGAAAATTCGTCCGAGAGTAGTTCCACCAACTGGAACACTCAGAGGAGCTCCTGTGTCAATAACTCTCATTCCTCTCGTCAAACCATCTGTAGCACTCATAGCTACAGCTCTCACTTTATGATTTCCTAATAATTGTTGTACCTCACAAGTAACCTGAATTTCCTTACCGGTTGTACCTTGACCCTTAACTATCAATGAATTGTAAATATTAGGCATATTACCTGGAGGAAAAGATACATCCAGTACTGGGCCAATGATTTGAGCAATACGTCCCACATTTTTTTCCACAAGTGCGGAAACCCCAAGAACAAGAGGATTGGTTCTCATACACAAAAGGAAAGATTTTCCTTTAATAATATATAAATATGATTTTGCCAATATCATCAATAACAAAAATGTTCCGTATCGGGTCGATCAGATCAGTCAATAATGAATGGGAGTTACCACCTTGGTAATACCCTACTTTATTGAAAAGTTCAAATTCATATTTGGAATATGAAGTAGGTAGATGGATATGGATAAGGATCATGAGGAAGTCTTCGATTTATCTATAACTAGAACCAATTTATCCATAACTAAAATCGAAAATACTTCAACATTATGTCCAGATCATCTGTGAAATGTGAAACTTGAACTCTATTCATTACCTTTCTCTCATTGGTCGTTATCTCTTCGTACGCACATCTGTTCCCTATTCTATATGTATTGTAATATGGACAATTTGCACCATTATGGTCAAAGGTCGATTTGGTTCCTTAAATTCATTAATTAACTAGTTTAACAGCTGAAAGGTGCTCGGGTCAATGAAGAACTTCAAGAGCAAGATTGGGTTGCATCATACATAAAAAACATTATACAATGAGAGTGTATCTAGTAGATCTTATTGTCCAATAACGGACGACTTTTTTGTAGGATATTTCTGTCAAAATCGATTGTTTACGTTCGATCCATGTCGAGCAGACCTCGTCCTTGCGAGAAATAATTATTAATAAAGGAGGGACTTATGTCACCAAAAACAGAGACTAAAGCTAGTGTCGGATTCAAAGCTGGTGTTAAAGATTACAGATTAACTTATTATACTCCTGAATATCAGACCAAAGATACGGATATCTTGGCAGCATTCCGAGTAACTCCTCAACCTGGGGTGCCACCCGAGGAAGCGGGAGCAGCAGTAGCTGCTGAATCTTCCACCGGTACATGGACCACTGTTTGGACCGATGGACTTACTAGTCTTGATCGTTACAAGGGACGATGCTATGACATCGAGGCCGTTCCTGGAGAGGAGACTCAATTTATTGCCTATGTAGCTTACCCCTTAGACCTTTTCGAAGAAGGTTCTGTTACTAACTTGTTCACTTCCATTGTAGGTAATGTATTTGGATTCAAGGCCCTACGGGCTCTACGTTTGGAAGATTTGCGGATCCCCCCTGCTTATTCCAAAACTTTTCAAGGCCCACCTCATGGTATCCAAGTTGAAAGGGATAAATTGAACAAATATGGCCGTCCTTTATTGGGATGTACTATCAAACCAAAATTGGGTCTATCGGCTAAGAACTATGGTAGAGCAGTTTACGAATGTCTCCGTGGTGGACTCGATTTTACCAAGGATGATGAGAACGTAAATTCCCAACCATTCATGCGCTGGAGAGATCGTTTTGTCTTTTGTGCGGAAGCACTTTATAAGGCTCAGGCTGAGACGGGTGAAATTAAGGGACATTATTTGAATGCTACTGCAGGTACATGTGAAGAAATGATGAAAAGGGCAGTATTTGCAAGAGAATTGGGAGTTCCTATCGTTATGCATGACTATCTGACAGGAGGTTTTACCGCAAATACTTCTTTGGCTCATTATTGCCGAGACAACGGCCTACTTCTTCACATTCACCGCGCGATGCATGCAGTTATTGACAGACAAAGAAATCATGGCATGCACTTCCGTGTACTGGCTAAAGCATTGCGTATGTCCGGTGGAGATCATATTCACGCCGGTACTGTAGTAGGTAAACTTGAAGGGGAACGAGAAGTCACTTTAGGGTTTGTTGATCTACTGCGTGATGATTTTATCGAAAAAGATCGAAGTCGTGGTATTTACTTCACTCAAGATTGGGTATCTATGCCAGGTGTTTTGCCCGTAGCTTCAGGAGGTATTCACGTTTGGCATATGCCTGCTCTGACCGAGATCTTTGGGGATGATTCCGTATTACAGTTTGGTGGGGGAACTTTAGGGCACCCTTGGGGAAATGCACCCGGTGCAGCAGCTAATCGGGTTGCTCTAGAAGCTTGTGTACAAGCTCGTAATGAAGGACGTGATCTTGCTCGTGAAGGTAATGAAGTGATCCGTGAAGCTACTAAATGGAGTCCTGAACTAGCTGCTGCTTGTGAAATATGGAAAGAGATCAAATTTGAATTTGATACGATTGATTACTTGTAATCCAATTACTTTCGTTCTACCAATCGGACTCAGCCCAATCTTTTACCACTACCACAAAGATTAGGCCAAATCGTGAACGAAGATCTGCGATTTCAGATATCATTTATCATTATCTGGGATTTCTATATATCAATATCTATAAAGATAGATATTGATATATAGATATTTCCGAGGTCAAATATCTAAAACAGAGTGAGTCAATGAAAATTTTTTTGGGGTCAAGCATTCGATAACGAATCCTATTCATCCTTTACATTGATCTTATGGATCATTCGATAGGGTTGGTAGCTCAGTGGATCAGAGCTCATGGTTCCGGACCATGAAGTCAAGGGTTCAAATCCCTTCTAGCCCAAAAGATTTTGTATTTGGGATGAAAATTACTTTTCATCGCGGTATAGGAGAGAATCTTTCTTTATAACAGAATAAAGGGTTCTATCATAATCCCGGATTTCTATTTCGGATTCCTAATCAATAATGAATGGAGATGATTTATCAATGATTAATTCTACTATTCATTAATGATTCTAATCATTGTATTTATACGACTTCTCCTCATACAAAATAAGATAGGAAAAGTAACAATCTTTACCTTTATATGGAAAACTCTATGTCTATAAGGGAGTGGTTCGAAGACAGGCGTAAAATAACTGGATTACTAAAAGAAGGGGATAGTAAGGACGTCCATGAGATGGATAAGAACAAGAATCTAAGTATTGATTACGTTAAAATTAACAGATTATGGGTTCAATGCGATAATTGCGAGAGCTTACTCTATATCAGATTCTTGAGAGAGAATAAAAGTATTTGTGAAGAATGTGGATATTATCTGCAAATGAATAGTTCAGATAGAATAGAACTTCTAATTGATCGTGGCACTTGGTGTCCTATGGATGAAGACATGTACACTCTAGATGTTCTTAAATTTCATTCTGAGGATGAACCTTCTAATTCTGATCCTCTTAATTCTGAGGATGAACCTTATATGGATCATATAACTTCCTGTCAAATAGATACAGGTTTAACTGATGCTATTCAAACAGGCATAGGTAAATTAAATGGTATTCCTATCGCACTCGGAGTTATGGATTTTAAGTTCATGGGAGGTAGTATGGGCTCTGTAGTAGGTGAGAAAATAACCCGTCTCATCGAGCGCGCTACCGAGGAATCTCTTCCAGTCATTATGGTGTGTGCTTCCGGAGGAGCACGCATGCAAGAAGGAAGTTTTAGTTTAATGCAAATGGCTAAAATAGCTTCTGCATTATATATTCATCAGAAGGATAAAAAGTTGTTATATTTATCGATTCTGACGTCTCCGACAACCGGTGGAGTGACTGCTAGTTTTGGCATGTTGGGAGATATCATTATTGCCGAACCTAAAGCGTACATTGCATTTGCAGGTAAAAGAGTAATCGAACAGACATTAGGTCAGAAAGTGATTGAAGATTTTCAGGTGACTGAGCATTTATTTGGTCATGGTTTATTTGATCTGATTGTTCCACGTAATCTCTTAAAAGGTGTTCTGAGTGACCTATTTAAGCTTTACGGTCTTCCTCGTAAAAAAAAAAATGAACGTTGAGTTTTTTCCTTATAAGGAAAAATGATCAAATCGAGTTCCTTGTAACGGAAGTGACAGTGATATAGTTTCTTATTGCGGCGAAATAAATAATTATTTCTCTAAGAGAATTGCTTTTCACCCCCCTTTTTACCAACAATTTATGATCCTCAATCCTATACTAACAATAAATATAGCCAGCCAATTTTCCGCTCTCCGAAATCAGATAAATTTTGGTCAGGATTCATGTTCTTCCACTATTTTATTATATAGTATTAATAAGTGTTGTAATATATATGTATATATATTGTAATAGATAAGATCCTCATTGTTGAACTCGGGATCTTATTCAAAAACAATTTTGGATCCAACTTGAAATGCTTTTTCAGAATTTTTGGAAGAGATGGGGAAAATAACAATATTTGCGTACATGTATTCTATGAAGAAGGACGAATAGGACCGCTCATTTGGTCCCATCACTTATTTGATCTTATAATCATTCCTTGTAATATTTATAAAAATTTTATTGATTAAGTAAGGTACTCGTTCTATGATAATTCCTATTTCTAACCTACCCTCTATTTTAGTTCCTTTAGTTGGCTTATTACTTCCGGCAATTACAATGGTTATTTCTTATCTGTATATTCAGAAAGACGAGATTTTATGAATCTGATCAAATCCGATGTAAGAAATGGGTTTGGATCTTTCAATTACGGAACAAATAGGATATCTATTTTTATTTAAGATGATATAAGATAGAACCCTTATAGACAATAGGTATAAATATCCATATGTATTTTGACTCATTCATATATGAATATGGATAGATTTTACCATTATATTTTTGAATATAGATAATTTGGGTATCTATTCATATCCATATACATATTGGATATATGCATTTTTCAATAGATAGGTATTGATCAATATGTTAATATGGTCGGTTCTATTTTTTTATATGGTATACATATCTATTCCTGGATATATTGATACTGCACTGATCCAGTGTTGTTTCTAAAATTAATAAATTAAGGAAGTACCAATTTTCAATGGATGGTAAGAATGGACAAGAAGATAAACTTGGCTGACTTGACGGAAATGTTCTCTATGTATATGGATAGCTAGTTCATAAGAGTTTGGGAATCAAAGGATGAAAAAGTTGGCTATTTCCTCAACTTCAATAGGATGGAATTGAATACAATTTTTTATGAATCGTCGATCCAAATGGCTCTGGATAGAACCTATAACAGGGTCTCGAAAAAGAAGTAATTTCTTTTGGGCTTGTATCCTCTTTCTGGGTTCACTAGGATTTTTCCTGGTCGGTATTTCGAGTTATTTTGGTGAGAACCTGATACCCCTATTGTCATCTCAGCAAATACTCTTTTTTCCACAAGGAATTGTAATGTGTTTTCATGGTATTGCAGGTCTGTTCATTAGCTCTTATCTGTGGTGCACAATTTTTTTCAATGTGGGTAGTGGCTATAATAAGTTTGATAAAAGAAAAGGAATTGTATGTCTTTTTCGTTGGGGATTTCCCGGAATAAATCGTCGTATTTTCCCACGATTTCTTATGAAGGATATTCAGATGATCAAAACGGAAGTTCAAGAAGGTATTTCCCCTCGTCGTGTTCTTTATATGGAAATAAAGGGCCGACAAGACATTCCTTTAACTCGTACTGGTGATAATTTGAACCTAAGGGAGATCGAACAGAAAGCTGCTGAATCAGCCCGTTTCTTGCGTGTATCCATTGAAGGGTTTTGAAATGAACCGGGGGGTTCTTTATCCTCGACATACATGAAAATGTCGAGACATTTGAATATGGATCAAATCAAGGAACATGAATTAATATCCAATCAGGAAATTGAAATATTGTATTTCATATAAATATAAATAAATATTTCAATATTATTGTATGGAAATGGAACGATATAGGATCTTTATGAACAATATAAAATTTTTATGAAATAGTATAGGAAGAGGTAATATAGGAAGAGCGATAAGTTACGATAGAACTAGTTATTTGTCCGGGAAAAAGATCATGCAGTTAATTCCTACTAAATTATACTTATGGAATCAGATCGAGATTCTTTTGGTAGTTCCCGAACACACCATATAATTTCCTATCCTAGGAAGGGCGAGCTTATAGAGCCAGTAGATGGATATGATGTATCAGAAAGAACAATTATTAGATATAGTGGTCCGGTTTCCCTAAAACTAGAATGTTTTTTCCTCTCATCCCGATTCTTCATCACGATCCAATTTATTCTTATCTAATTTCGTCGTTATCTAATTTTTCAAGAGCATTTGTCGTCATCTTTGGAGATAACTGGGGAAAGATTAGTAAAAGATCGATCCAGTGATCAGGATTAAAAGGATCTTGGCAATGAATAAGACTTATGTTACTTCAAGTGATTCTTCTAAAAAAGAGTCAGATAGAATGGAAAAAATGAATAGATAATTGATCCAGATAGAGACGATCTGGAATGATCGGATATCTGGGAACGATCGTCTTATGCTCCGTCTCACTCATTTGGAGCGAACCTTTTACTTTTTATCCGAGGATATTTTTTCTCGAGGTCAAACAATTACGCAATAGATCAATCTATGAGTCCCATACCTCATTCTATCACTCGTACCTTTTCTAGATTTTGGACAGAACTGACGAGTAAATCAGGTTCGTTAGCGATTCACGAATTGGAAGTGGCCAAATATAAAGCATTAGCTTCCCTACGATATCTCGCATGTTTAGTAGTACTGCCCTGGATAATTCCTATTTTATTACGGAAAGGTTTGGAGCCTTGGATCACAAATTGGTGGAATACTGGTCAATCTCATCAAATTTATGATTATCTCCAGGAAGAAAGTGCTCTGGAAAGCTTTGAGAAAATAGAAGAACTATTCCTATTAGAAAGAATGTTGGAAGATTCTTCGGGAACACATTCACAAGATCTTCGAGAGCTTCACAAAGAAACGATCCAATTGGTCGAAATGTACAATGAAGACTGTATCCAGATAATCTCAAATGTATTAACAAATCTAATAGGTTTTGTTCTTATAAGTGCTTATCTCATTCTGGGTAAGAATAAACTTGCCATTCTCAATTCTTGGATCCAAGAATTATTCTATAGTCTGAGTGATACAATGAAAGCTTTTATCATCCTTTTAGTAACTGATCTATTTGTTGGGTTTCATTCGCCCCATGGTTGGGAACTGATGATCGATTCGATCTCCGAAAATTATGGATTTGCTCATAACGAACAAATAATATCTGGCCTTGTTTCAACTTTTCCAGTCATCTTAGATACGATTCTTAAATATTGGATCTTCCGTCGTTTCAATCGTATATCTCCTTCACTTGTAGTAATTTATCATTCGATGAATGAATAAAGAATAGGTTTTTTTCTCCGACCGAAACAGAATAATAAAGTGTTTTCCGTGTTCAGGAATTAGCTATTCCTTCCCCTCATTCTTCTCCTGGTGCGAGACTTCCGATTTCTTACTTTTAGGTTTGGTTCAATCAATATAGTAGCAGAATTTTTGACAGGTAACTATGATAGCTACCTACTCTCACCCGAAAAATGATTTGGAACCAATAATTGAACCATGCAAAATAGAAATACTTATGACTGGACGAAAAAGATGACTCGGTTAATTTCCGTCCTGGTCATGATACATATCATCACTCGGACATCCATTTCGAATGCATATCCCATTTTTGCACAACAGGGTTATGAAAATCCCCGAGAAGCAACTGGACGTATTGTATGTGCCAATTGTCACTTGGCCAAAAAACCTGTGGATATTGAGGTTCCACAGTCCGTGCTTCCCAATACCGTATTTGAAGCAGTTGTTAAGATCCCCTATGATACGCAAATGAAACAAGTTCTTGCTAATGGTAAGAAAGGGGCTTTAAATGTAGGAGCTGTTCTAATTTTACCCGAAGGCTTTGAATTAGCCCCTCCGGATCGTATTTCTCCTGAGATTAGACAAAAGATGGGTAATCTTTATTTTCAGAACTATCGTCCCAATCAAAAAAACATTATTGTAATAGGTCCTGTTCCTGGTCAAAAATATAGTGAACTTGTGTTCCCCATCCTTTCACCAGATCCTGCTACTGATAAAGAAGTTTACTTCCTTAAATATCCCATATATGTGGGTGGTAATAGAGGAAGAGGACAAATTTATCCCGACGGGAGTAAGAGCAACAATACGGTCTACAGCGCTTCAGCAACAGGAAGAGTGAGCAAAATTTTACGTAAAGAAAAGGGTGGATATGAGATAACTATCGATAATACATCAGCCGGTGGGCAAGTGATTGACATTGTACCTCCGGGACCGGAACTTCTTGTTTCAGAAGGCGAATTTCTCAAGGTCGATCAGCCATTAACGAATAACCCTAATGTGGGTGGATTTGGTCAAGGAGATGCAGAGATAGTACTTCAAGATCCATTACGTGTTCAAGGTCTTTTATTATTCTTAGCATCTGTCATTCTGGCACAGATATTTTTGGTCCTTAAGAAGAAACAATTTGAGAAAGTTCAATTGGCTGAGATGAATCTTTAGGTCCATAGATTTCCGAACATTAAGTTGACTGATTGATTCAAAAATGAATACTCCTTCGGAGATGGAGAGCCTTTTATCCTCCTTTTCCCTTCTATTTTCTTGGGAAAATGTTCATGTAGAAGAAGATATATCTACATTTTGAATAGGGAGTGACTCAATAAGCACTGGAACAGATCAACTTGTCGAACGATCCTCATATTCTATATCGTGTACTAGATACATGCCATTCCTTCCTTTCCTTGCTTCCCCATGTTCAAAATAAATGATCCGGAAAATAGAGATCGCAGGGAGGGGAGATGAGGAAAATAACTAAGCAATCTTGGAGAAGATTCCTATTTTCTCTGATCCCATTCTTGATCCTATACCATTATTCTTCCTCGAAAAGATTCGAAGAAATTATTCTCGTTGAGATAAGAGGAACTAATTGGGTTTCCGATCCTGTCCTGTTCGTCAATTCCTTCGTAAATTGCCGATTATTTTGTACGTTATACTGAGCTTTCAAATTCATAAAGAAGGAAGAGCAGACAAGTAAGGGGCCACTCATTGAGTAAAACAACCCTATAAAACTTTTGATAGGGTTCGTTCGTAATGAGAGAAAATGAATAAAATTTTTTTTTTCTCCTCTTTTATTTTGTAAGCCAAAATAAGAAAAGATTCTATTTGCACATTTATATTCTCATAGTTCAGGTTTTTACAGAAACTTTGCATAATCTCCCATCAGAGAAATGAGCAAATTTTTAGTAATTAATATTCTCCGTTTCTCTGTTGTTCCTTCGACAGAGATTGAAATTGGATCGATCCAATTTTGATCATATAGTGGAAGAATAGGTTGGCTTATCACTTGACTGAAAGGCATTGAATGAAGTAAATGACAGAGTCATTGTATTTGTACGAATCTTCTCTTCTATGAATGAAGTAAATGACAGAGTCATTTTATTTGTACGAATCTTCTCTTCTATATAATATTAATATAGAATAAAATAGAAAAAAGAGATTTGGATAAGACCTTACCCTTCAGAGAAGGGTAAGGTCTTATCGATTTTTCACTTTCGCATGCATGTATAGCATTTCCCGTTGTAAGTGCATTTTCCCTACTATAGGGATGACCCTGATCCAGAATATGAACCATAGAAAAAGATACCCAGTAAACCAATCACGATAATACCAGTTACAGTACCTATCAACCAAAGAGGGATCCTTCCAGTGGTATCGGCCATTTCTCTTACTCCCTTTCACATTTTCTTAAGTGGTAATGCTCGAGACATAAACAGTCATAGCATAGATAATTATGAGTATTGGATCTATTCGAATGGAGTGAGAATATTCTCATTGTTCCTAATTGAAAAAATAATTAGAGAATAGAACAGCAAGTACAAAAATGAGTAGCAACCCCCAGTAGAGGCTGGTACGATTCAATTCAACATTTTGGTTGTTCGGGTTTGATTGTGTCATATCTCCATACTTTTTTTAGATAGAGTTTATCGTTGGATGAACTGCATTGCCGATATTGATCCCAAGAAAAAAACTGTAGGGACAGCTAGCCCATGAATGGCCAACCATCTAACTGTAAAAATTGGATAAGTTCTATCTGTAGTCATTAGTGCCTCCTAAAAAGATCTAGTAAATTCATCTAGTTGCTCTAACGGATCGAAACGGCCAGTTACTAATGGAACCTCTTGTCGGCTTTCTGTGAAATACTCATTCGGCCGGGGGCTCCCAAACACATCATAAGCCAAACCCGTGCTGACAAATAACCAACCTGCAATGAATAGAGAAGGTATGGTAATGCTATGGATAACCCAGTATCTAATACTAGTAATAATGTCAGCAAAGGAGCGTTCTCCCGTATTCCCAGCCATGCTCAGCTCCATATATTATTGTAAAGTCAGTCAAGGAGGAATTGATCCCATGAAAGATAGAGATCAGGAAATGGAAAACTACTGATATCTTCTTCAATCCTTGTTCGATTGTCAATGTTATACCAAGGGTATCTTTGAAGTCTACTGGACCAGTATAACTAGCCTTCTTCTGACACAGCAATACAATTTTGCTGAGTATCGAGAAGGAACGGGATAGAATGATTCTGTACAACTCATCCAGAATATGATACTTTTACCCCTTACTTTTTCATTCCGACATGACATTATGTCCGTGTAGATGATCCCAGATTGCAGGGGATCATTGGTGCTACGCAGATGTATGCTGCTCTTCCAATAGTATCCAACGCAGGTGGAGTTATCCCACGGACTTATTATATAGTACCTTGTATTAACGAGTAGGTGTTACTCATTAGATAAAACCAAGTGTATAGTGCAATAGAACCTAGTCAATTTTATGTGAAATTACGAGTTACTCCTTGCATTCTTGTAATATCGGGCTCTACTGGCTCTAAGAATGAATATTTCAAAAACCTAATCCATCTAGAGGGTCGAATGATTGGATAAATAAGATCTAAAAATGAAAGGACAAACTGGATATTCATATTCTTACACCTAAATGTGAAATTCACAAAACTTTGACTATGTCTGTAGAAGAGGTTTCTTCCGGTCCAGTCTCTGGACCGATAGCTACTGGTAAAGAAGATAATGCCAGGTTATCCCATCGTACTGATTGAGAATTCATTCATCTTGTAAGAAGATTACGTTCGACAATTTGTGAAGGGGTTCGCGGGTGCTATTCATGAGTTGCTCGATGAATGGGGATTTATAGGATAATGAAGAGATTTCTACCATAGATTTCCTCTCATCTATGTTCGTTCATACATATCCTATAGTAGATATAGGATCCTGAATTGGTACGAATTGGGACAATTGATCTTTTGTATTCTGATCTCAAGGTTACGAAACTAAAAATTTAGGTAATTTTCTCATGAAGATATGTATAAACCATATTTCATTCAGTCCTTCCACGCCTACTTTAACTATAATTAGTTATTTCGGTTTCTTATTGGCTTCTATCATTTTCACCCTAGTCTTATTCATTAGCTCGAGCAAGATACAACTTATTTGAAATGAAGGAAGGGGAAAGAAACCCTCTCAGTTCACTATTTTCATTTCAATAATTTCGTGGATTCTCTCTATATTCATTTCTGATCATTGAGATTCATAGCAAATTCAGGGTACTATCCAGGATAGCTATTATCCCTACTTATTCCGTTGAATCGAAATGATTGAGGCTTTGCCATCCGGAATTGTGTTAGGTCTAATTCCTATAACTTTGGCCGGATTATTCGTAACTGCATATTCACAATACCGACGTGGTGATCAATTGGATATTTGATCCGGGAATATCCTCCCATTTCATTGGCCTCCTACTTTTCCTGGGAGGTCAGATTCCATTGCTCGTTCTAGTTGGTTGGAATTAATTCTCGATAATCTAGAGGGTTGGATTTGATAGGAACAGAATCACGCTCTGTAGGATTTGAACCTACGGCATCAGGTTTTGGAGACCTACGTTCTACCGAACTGAACTAAGAGCGCTTTCTTTAACATCCGGAGATAAAGGGAAGGGAAAATACCTTTCGTTTATACTCTTAGAGTAAAACACTTTCGCATCTGATATGATTCAATTATTTGATGTTCCATTCGAATCGATATCAAATGATCTTTCGTTCCTCTCTCTTTCCATAGAAAAGAAGGGAAAGGTAGGGATGACAGGATTTGAACCTGCGACATTTTGTACCCAAAACAAACACGCTACCAAGCTGCGCTACATCCCTTCTAATCATTAGACAATGTTATTTTATGGAATTCAAAATCTGTTTCCCACATTTTTCCACCTTAATTTCTCTTCGGTCTCGTGAGTGAAAAGACTTTATACATGCATGTAGGGTCTATTATCTAGAAGATAACTATTAATTAGCAAAATTTGGTGCTGAAACATCTTTTTCCTGTTCTATAAATAGGACCACAGCCCGGATCACATTATACATATATTCATCAGTTCCGAGTTTCCCCTAGGATTTTCACTATTAATACAGTTGAATCACTTACGCATTATGATCGATAAGGAGAATTTACAATGCAAAATCTAAAGACCTATCTTTCCACAGCGCCTGTGTTAGCTATTCCATGGTTCAGTTTTTTAGCCGGTCTATTGATAGAAATCAATCGTTTTTTTCCAGATGCTCTGACTCTTTCTTAATTTTCCCTCTTTTTCAATTTTGTCCTCCCCTTAAAGCCAAGGTCAAAAAGATTGTGCTGGATTTATTTATCCTACCTCTCAATTAGTGGATTCAACCCAAAATAGATCTAAATTTGGGGATGGAATGGGGGGGGGGGTAGAATCAAAGTAGAAATAGAAATCCAAAGGTTCTTTCCACATTCAATTTTGTAAGTACAACTGAACACTCCTGATCAAGGATTTTTTTACTTTCAATTGTGTCATCGTGGGATCTCCGGCTATCAACTTCTATCCCTTTTTCCTCTTTCTTTTTCAGATCGAAAAGCAAAGTAGACCCAATATCCAGAGTAAGTTTATGGCCAAGAGCGGAGATGTAAGAGTAACAATTACTTTGGAGTGCACTAGTTGTACCCAAGATAGTGTTTATAAAAGATTCCCGGGGATTTCTAGATATACGACTCGGAAAAATCGGCGCAATACACCTATTCGATCGGAATTAAATAAATTTTGTCCCTATTGTTACAAGCATACCATTCACGGAGAGATAAAAAAAAGAGATTAAACGTACTACTCCTACCCCAGGGATAGGAATAGATAACAGATATAAAAAGAAATGGTATTTCAACAAGATCTTTAATGGAACGATATTTTTGAAAGATTTGGAATAAATAGTATTTAAAAGGTTCATGAAACAAACTATGTATAAACCCAAGCGATCTTTTCGTAGAAATTTGACACCAATTCGTAGACATTTGTCACCAATTGGGTCGGGAGATCGGATCGATTATAAAAATATGAGCCTCATTAGTCGATTTATTAGCGAGCAAGGAAAAATATTATCCGGTCGAGTGAACAGATTAACCTCAAAACAACAACGTCTAATGACTAACGCTATTAAACGAGCTCGTATTCTATCTTTGTTACCTTTTCTTTATAATGAAAACTAATTTTATCCATTTAATCAAATCGGAGTTGGATATCTGTTCGATAAAGATACAGATCTTTAGTCTATCGTTGAAAAAGTCGATAGGATTTCATTCTTGAAAAATAATTGGATTTCATTTTTTTCGTTTCGTTCATTTCCAATAAAATATTGAAAAATCTTGAAATGTTTCGACCTTCCCGGAGGGAATTCTCCGGGAGAAGCTGTTCTATCCATTCCATCTTTACCTATTTCTTTCATCTATACCTAACCTATTTCATCATACGATAAGTTCTTTCTTCAAGATGGTGGAAAAGCAATTACTATCTAATACAGCTATTTGTGCAAGTGTTTTACGATTTGGAAGCAACTGCCTCTTGTACAAATATTGGATAAATCTGTTATAAGAGACTCCATTGGCACGGGCTGCTGCATTGATCCGAGTAATCCACAAACGACGAAGATCTCTCTTGCGTTTACCTCTATCTCGGTGGGCGGAAACTAAGGCTCTAGCTTTCCGTTGGTTAGCAGTTCGAAAAAGTTTCGAATGGGCCCCTCGAGAGCCTGATACAAATGCAAGAATCTTTTTTCGACGTTTTCGAGCTATATATCCACGTTTCACTCTGGTCATTGAAGTTTACTCTCATGAATCGCTAATCTTTTTCTCGGTTAGTCATTTGTTTGGTCCATTGAGAATAACACTGATTCTTCTTATTTAGAAAAGAAAAGTTCCAATGGCTTTTGCTACTGCAACCTTCCCAACCATAATTCCCTTTGGATAGGCATCTTCCAGGTAGGCAAGGGCTGGGACCTTGTACTGAGAATGAGAAAAAATCATGGGTTTCATCGTTTCTATGGTTCTTTCTCCAACGGTAAGGTCCTCTCCATACGCCGGAGCCTCTTATTCATTTCCGAAATATGAGATGAGTATGTTATCGGTAACTTGTACGGTTTACCATCTCTAGCTCTACTCTTGAATCATCAAGTAATAAATACTCTCATTACAAGATCTATTCATACAGTAACGACATTTTATTCTGGGGTTGGCCAGGTAGCTGACCCTGTTGTTCCGTTTTCGCAGCAATATGAGCATAAACTTTATGCTTCTTCAATTTGCATGATTTCCCCGCTCAATGGATTGATGACCATTCGCTACCAATGAGGAATTGCTTTTCATCCCACATCAAGGTGATTGGATTTGCACCAATGGAAACCATAAATTTCATCCCCGGTAAGGTAAGATGATGGATCTGTACTTGGTTACAGCAGGAAAATTATTCTGTTATTCCGTTGTAAGAATTTACCAGTCTGTTTCAGCTTCTGATCCAAACGAGTCGCACATACACCCTAGCACATACTCCTCTACGCTGAGGACATCCTCGAAGAGCAGGAGATTTTTTTCTATTCTCTATTGGCTGTCTTGCATTTCTAATAAGTTGTTGAATAGTGGGCATTCTGGCTGGATTGTATGCGGAATCGACTGGTTCGGATCGATCCTAACCATATAAGGTTATTATTAAATCAATCGCTTTCCCTTTAAAAAAAAAAAAGGGAAAGGGAACAAAGAGATCAAATGAAAGTTTACAGTTCATTTGAAAAAAGAAATTGAAAAGAGGATCTTTCGCTACGAGATCAACCTTCCGCTACGGCATCAACAATGCCATAAGCTTGGGCTTCTGTTGCTGACATAAAAACATCTCTGTTCAGGTCCCGTTGAATGACCTCTCCGGGGTTGCCCGTTCTTTCTATATAACATTTTGTTATGTAATCGCGAAGCATCGTTACGTGTTTCGATTCGTTATGAAAATCTGCGGCCGGTCCGTCATAATAGGAACTAGCAGGTTGGTGGATCATAACCCTAGCGTGAGGTAATGCTATACGTTTAGTAATTTCTCCCCCGATTAGGATGAAAGATCCCATTGAAGCAGCTACCCCCATGCATACTGTATGTACATCTGGTACTATTATTTGCATAACATCGAAAAGACCTACTCCCGGTATTACTGATCCACCGGGACAGTTGAGAAATGAGAACATATCTTTATTTGCATCTTCTGCACTCAAATATACCATGAGACCCATGAGTTGATTTGCAATCTCGTGATTGATATCCTGAGCCAAAAAAAGTAATCTCTCTCGATAAAGTCGGTTGTATAAGTCGACCCAATTTGCATCTTCATCTCCAGGGGCTCGAAAAGGAACTTTTGGGACACCAACGGGCATTTGTTTTAATGGAAAGAAGTGAAACACTATACTCTAATATGGGAACGTAAAGTATATGAAGTTGTGTCATACATGAACTCATCCATCTTGGATGGATGGTATTCATAGGGAAGGTTTTGAACCTATCTGGAAATAGAGCTTTAGATGGATCAAAGATCCATGTAAAAGATCCTTCAATTATTTTAGTTGATAATGTAACGAATCACACTTTTACCACTAAACTATACCCGCCACGATCCGATTGTAACATGTGGATCGATCTTTTGTCCAACCAATAGGAAGATGGGGAGTTCTCAATCTCTATTGAAAGTTTCTATCAATCATTCATTACCTCGTTTTCATCATTACATGAATCTCCATCCCCGGAGATGAAATACTTTGGTAAATAGTATGTCATTCCCGGAGATGGCTCATTGTAATTATAGATTACCTTCGCAAACCGCTGACAAAACAATTACTAGTGAGCTCGGCACAACTGCTGATAAGAAAATTTGCGACTAAAGGCACTAATACTTGAGTCAACGCAATCATCAGAATAAAAGCAATGCCATGTTCATTCCACTCTAGATCCATTTTTTTCTTTTTTTTTCATCTTTTGTCACCCCTATGATCCCATCGACTTGATGGATGTATAAATAAAATGTTATCTATATTCATCGTTTTTCTCCCATTTTTATGTTTTTTGTTGTTTATTTTATCGGTCAGGAACCTATAGCCCTCAGTCACTATAAACAATATCATAGCACATAAAATAGATATAAAGCCAAATGCAAATAGAAAACATGGAAAGTACAGCGGTGCTCTGTCGAAAACAAGCCAATCGATATGAAAAGGATTTCTTTTTCATTGAAAAAGAAGTTATGATAATTCTAGGCTTTCTAGTTCAGGAAAAAGAATTATTTTGAACGGAATGAACAATACGATTCGCCAGATTGATTTTTCTCTAAATAATTGACCTATTCATTACATTGTCGATACAATCCATACATGCTATGGTATACACCTTCATTCCATCATTCATTTTGTTACACATGAACTCTTCCATCTTGGAGAGATGGCTGAGCGGACCAAAGCGGCGGATTGCTAATCCGTAGTACGGATTATCCGTACCGAGGGTTCGAATCCCTCTCTCTCCGTTCGGTCACTATTGATCCTGAAAACGAATAACTCCGAATCTTTCTACGAAACGTAAAAGACTAATTAACCTATTTTTTCACTATTCTTTACGTCCGGGATTACGTCCTGGATCGTTCGATAGAAATCCAAAGATAAAAAGAGAAATGAAAAATATCACTACTGCGTAAACGAACAGCTTAAGAGTAAGCATTACGTAATCTCCAGGATCCTGATTATAAGTACAACAGAATAGATCATCAATCTTTGTACCGTATATGGATACTTGAATACCAAGCAATAGTATGATTCATACAAATCACGAAATTATTTCTCCAGATCACGTGCGTGTGAAAAGAAATTTGAAAGAAGGAGATAACTTATCCCTTTGTTTTCAAAATGGTCTTTCTTCCCTTCTTCTTTTTTGGATCAACCAGATATTTATCAAATATTTATGAAAATATTTCATTCGTATAAATACGTGACCAAATAGCCCGATCCAAAGTGAGCGATGAGATCGGAAGGAATTGACGAAGGTGAGTTAAAAAGTTTTTAGCCGAGAGCAGATGAGGTATCTCGATCTGGTATTGTCGGGTAGAGCAAGGATAAAACTTCTGCGACAAAAAATGGAAAGAGTGATACAAAAATTAGATAAATGACAGCGACACAAAAACTTGAAAAAGGAAAAAAGGGGATACTTTTTATCGAAAACTTACAGCAGCTTGCCAAACAAAGGCTAAAAGAAAAGAGAGAACGGGAATAATTGGCATTACATCGACAATTGGATCGGAAATCGCATAAGCCTCAGGTAATTTTCCAAAAAAGGGATTATTTGAATGAATAAAGGCATCATCTAGAAAAATATTGAGCATAACTGGCATTTTTCTTCTCCAATAAAAATTAGGGGGGGGTAAATAAAGTCAGAAAAGTCTTTGATTGATCGAATCGATCGAAGCTCTTCGGCAAGTTTGACCGGACTTGGGGTTGTAAGGGATGATTCTTTCATACATACAATATTTTACCCAATCTAATAGAGAATGATCAATGAATGGATATTCTTATCCCTTTTTCTGTTTCTCCTATTATGTTCAATTCCATCAATAACCTATTTTGTTGAAATATCCACAAAATTTTCCGGCCCAATTGGGATCTAATCTAATTAATCTTGGGTCCTAATGAGTTGACAAAAATTTTGATATAAGTATTCATTAGCATATGAATAGGAAAATAGGATGGGAATGGGGCGTGGCCAAGCGGTAAGGCAGCAGGTTTTGATCCTGTTATTCGGAGGTTCGAATCCTTCCGTCCCAGACTTATTTCATTGGTTCCTGTTTTCCCTTCCCTCCCTCTTCCCTTTCTTCAAGGGTAAATATAATGGAATTTCGTTCTACTTTTTATCATCATTTCACCATACTTATCAGAAGGGAATGTGATTACAATGGGGAAGGGATAAAGGGATATCTCTGTGGTGCAAGATGGGAATACGGATCAATTTGAGATAAGGTTCAATTTATGAAATTAGCCCATTGGATGTATGCTGGTCCTGCTCATATTGGAACTCTACGAGTAGCTAGTTCATTCAAAAATGTCCATGCCATTATGCATGCTCCTCTAGGAGATGATTATTTTAATGTAATGCGCTCTATGTTAGAACGGGAAAGAAATTTTACTCCTGCAACTGCTAGTATAGTAGATCGTCACGTACTAGCACGTGGATCTCAAAAAAGAGTTATGGATAATATTCTTCGAAAAGATAAGGAGGAAGGTCCCAATCTGATCATATTGACACCTACATGTACCTCTAGTATCTTGCAAGAGGATTTAAAAAACTTTGTGGATAGAGCATCCATAATCTCCGATTGCAACGTCATTTTTGCGGATGTGGATCATTATCAAGTGAATGAAATTCAGGCAGCGGATCGAACTTTGGAACAGGTGGTTCGATATTATTTGGAGAAATCCCATAGACAAGAAAAATTGGATCAATTTGTCACAGATGCACCTTCTGTAAATATAATTGGGATTCTTACCCTGGGCTTTCATAATCGACACGATTGTCGTGAGTTGAGACGTTTATTAAAAGATCTGGACATCAGAATTAATCAAATAATTCCTGAAGGAGGATCTGTAGAGGATCCAAAAAATTTACCAAAAGCTCGGTTCAATTTAATTCCTTATCGTGAAGTGGGCTTAATGACAGCGATGTATTTGAATAAAGAATTTGGAATGCCTTATGTATCTACAACTCCTATGGGAGCTGTAGATATGGCCGCGTGCATCCGACAGATAAAGAAATATCTTGATACCTTGGCGGCTCCTATTTTATCAAGCAAAAGGGTTGATTACGAATCCTATATAGATGGACAAACTCGATTCGTTTCCCAAGCTGCTTGGTTCTCAAGATCTATCGATTGTCAGAATTTTACGGGAAAAGAAACAGTCGTTTTTGGTGATGCAACTCATGCTGCTTCAATCACTAAGATACTTGCTAGAGAGATGGGAATTCGTGTGAGTTGTACAGGTACTTATTGTAAACATGATGCAGAATGGTTCAAAGAGCAAATTAAAGATTTTTGTGATGAGATAATCATCACAGATGATCATGCTGAAGTAGGAGATATTATCGCTCGCGTGGAACCCTCTGCAATATTTGGTACTCAAATGGAACGTCATATCGGTAAACGTCTTGAGATTCCCTGTGGAGTTATTTCCGCACCAGCTCATATCCAAAATTTTTCCTTGGGATATCGACCCTTCCTGGGTTACGAAGGTACTAATCAAATAGCTGATCCAGTTTATAACTCATTCGCTCTGGGTATGGAGGATCATCTTCTAGATATTTTTTGTGGTCACGATACGAAGGAAATAATGACTAAATCATTATCCACGGATATTAGCCTAATTTGGAATCCTGAAAGTCGACTAGAATTGAAGAAAATCCCCCGTTTTGTCAGGGACGAAGTAGAGAGAAATACAGAAAAATTTGCACGACAAAAGGGCATCTTGGACATTACTGTCGAGGTAATGCACGCAGCTAAAGAAGCATTAAGTTAAGTACCTAATAAATATCAATTAATTGATTACATTGAGTGTATTCTATACAAAAAAAGTGGATCCAATTCGATACCTATTCCTATAATATCAATTGAGTTAATGACTATTCATAATCACGTCTCGATCATGATTCGAGATCAAGGAGGGATCTAAAAAACATCGTCTGACACGATGTGGTAGAAAGCAACGTGCGATTTGACATAATCGGTTTCGTGGATGTGGATTATGACATCCAACATTTCATATTCGGATAAAATGCCCTTGGCTCAACATTATTCTTATTTTCTTATATACTCTCCAAGTTCCACGTGATTCCATACAAAGATGACGAATATTTGAATCGTTCTACCGAGGCTGTTACAAATAAGCCTAGGATTTTCTCTCGATGCGTCTAACATCTCGTCCTAATACAGTGCCAATCCAACAATTCATTTATCTCTTATTCTGGATTGACAATAGTGTATTGTGTCGATATAATTCGTCCATTCACAATAGAAATAGATATCTTAGGTTCATCATTTATCAGTGATTCTATCCAATCATGAGAAATTCTGTCGACGGATCATTTATTCATAACCTAGAATACTTTATTCTGGAATGGTGGATCGAAATTATACATGTCCATATATTAACTGACAAGTTAATTATTTGGTCATTCACATAGGTTTTTGATCCCTCCCGTTCGTCATTTAACAACAACGATCGGTAATATTCTATTTACCGGTTCATATTTAGTAACCTCGCATTCCACTTCGATCGTATATATCCTCAATATCTATTTGCAATATGGGTTGCTAACTCAATGGTAGAGTACTCGGCTTTTAAGTGCGACTAAGGTCTTTTACACATTTGAATGAAGTAGAAAACTCGTCGATACCATCGGTAAAGTTCGGAAGACTACGACTGATCCTTGAAGTATAATGAATGGAAAAAAAAGCATGTCGTTCCAACATATGATCTTTTTGATACCTTATATTCTTTTTAGGATACCTGATTGTATTCGATCAGGACCGGATCTGATTTAAGGAATCAAATGGGTGGGAAATGTCTATTATATACCTAGATGGATGTATAATATGCTGATCCTTTCCGATCAAATGTGATAATTGTGAATAGGATCGAATCAATTCACGGTTAAGTCAAATGAGTAAATGGAGAAAGCTATATGACTTGAATCATAAGTAGACCCAGAGGAACGAGCTTCTGTTCCTCGTTCCAATTAAACGAGCGAGGAATTCCCTTTACTGATTAGAAGTTAAGAGCATTTTAGTACCCGATATCGGGAGGTTTTTCCTGAGTAGATCAGGGATTTATAAACTCACAATGAGTCCTAAGTACTCGAGTACAGATGTGTAAGATAAATAGTGTACTGACCAGGTTTATTTATTCCATGAGTCAGGAGAGCGATCGGTTGCCAGAATAAAAGATTTTCATTCTTCCTCATGACGAATGAGATCCTTGGGTAGTAAATCTGCTGAATAGAAGATAGAATCTGGATATCCGGATATATCTCTTTTTTTCTATCTTGTCCCGACTAGATCGCACCATGTATTATCTCAGAAAGTAAGAGGTTATTCTCATGAACGAGGGCCATAGCTGAGGTTTTAAAATGGATGAGTTCCATAGAAACGGAAAGGAAGATAGCTCTTGGCAACAATGCTTTTTATATCCACTCTTTTTTCAGGAAGATCTTTACGCAATTTATCATGATCATTATTTGGATGGATCGAGTTCCTCCGAACCGATGGAACATGTAAGTTCCAATGATCAATTCAGTTTCCTAACTGTAAAACGTTTGATTGGTCAAATACGTCAACAGAATCATTCAATTTTTTTATTCGTGAATCGTGATCCAAATCCATTAGTTGATCGCAACAAGAGTTCCTATTCTGAATCGGTACTAGAAGGACTTACATTGGTCCTGGAAGTTCCGTTCTCTATACGGTCAAAAAATTCTGTGGAAGGGATTAATGAATGGAAGAGTTTCCGGTCGATCCATTCAATATTTCCCTTCTTGGAAGATAAATTCCCGCATTCAAATTATATATCAGATACACGAATACCCTATTCTATTCATCCGGAAATTTTGGTTCGAACCTTTCGTCGCTGGATCCAAGATGCTCCCTCCTTGCACCTATTACGATCTGTTCTCTATGAATATCGAAATAGTCCAGAAAATTTACAAAGATCACTTATTGTCGCCCCGAGAGTGAATACGAGATTCTTCCTGTTCCTGTGGAATCATTATGTCTATGAATGCGAATCCATTTTAGTTCCCCTTCTTAAACGATCCTCTCATTCACGATCATTGTCTCAGGGATCTTTCCCTGAGCGAACTCATTTTAATCGAAAGATAAAACATATTCTCATATTTTCTCGTCGAAATTCACTGAAAAGGATCTGGTCGTTGAAGGATCCTAACATTCACTATGTTAGATATGGAGAAAGATCTATTATAGCTATAAAGGGTACTCATCTCCTAGTGAAAAAATGTAGATATCATCTTCTAATTTTTCGGCAATGTTATTTCCATCTTTGGTTCGAACCATATAGGGTATGTTCTCATCAATTATCCAAGAATTGTTCTTCTTCTCTAGGCTATTTTCTGAGGATTCGGATGAAACCTCTTTTGGTCAGGACCAAAATGCTAGATGAGTTATTTATTGCCGATCTGATTACCGGTGAATTTGATCCAATAGTTCCGATTGTACCAATAATTGGATTATTGGCTAGAGAAAAATTCTGTGACATATCAGGGCGGCCAATTAGTAAATTGTCTTGGACCAGTCTAACAGATGATGATATCCTCGATCGATTTGATCGAATTTGGAGAAATATTTTTCATTACTACAGTGGATCCTTTGGTCGAGATGGTTTATATCGTATAAAGTATATACTTTCATTATCATGTGCTAAAACTTTAGCCTGTAAACATAAAAGTACGATACGTGTAGTTCGGAAGGAATTAGGTCCAGAACTCTTTAAAAAATCGTTTTCAAAAGAACGAGAATTCGATTCTCCGCCCTTTTCGTCAAAGTCGGGGGCCCGCTCACAGAGAGAACGAATTTGGCATTCAGATATTCCCCAGATAAATCCCCTAGCCAATTCCTGGCAAAAGATACAGGATCTGAAAGTAGAAAACTTATTTGACCAATGAAATGCTCTTTGAGTAATTGCCTCGATTCAGAATCATTTTTCTTTTTCCATCCGAGAACTAAAATGATTAAAATAGATACATTACATGGGGAAAGCCGTGTGCGATGAGAATTGCAAGCACGGTTTGGGGAGAGATTTCTCGCTCTTACTGATACTGAAGGAGCAGATCATCCACTCCATCCGACGAGCTCCGGGTTCGAGTCCCGGGCAACCCGGCGGATCAAATTGATCCAATTCCGATAGGTACCTCTTTCCACTTATTCTGGTTCTGATCCAATCACGTTCCTTTTCATATTCGTTCCTATTCACAAGGAACGAACTATCGCACTATGGGTTCTCCGGAAAGGTGATGAAGAATTCATATCCCACTCATATCAATTTATTCAGAATTCGGTTCCGGAATCGCATTGCACTTCGTTGTAGCGAACAAAAAAATTTTTCTCTTCACTGATTCAATCCTATCCGTTCTCATTACAATGGATCTCCCATTCCTGGAACCAAAAATAAAGAATTTGATGGAGTATCTAACCACAGATAGATCTATAGAGTGTGGAATATATGCAAAAAAGTATAGAGTATATCTAAAAGAAATATATATTCTATCAATATAGTATAGATCAGTATCTATCCCGTTGGGATAGATATTGAAATTCCATCCCGGATATTAGTTGACATTGATACATGGATCATATTATACTGTCAAATAACAAGCCTTATGCTTGGGAGCCTCTGATGATTTTATAAACGAAGTTCTGACCATGACCGCAATTATAGAAAGACGCGAAAGCGCAAATTTATGGGGTCGCTTCTGCGACTGGATTACTAGCACCGAAAACCGTCTTTACATTGGATGGTTCGGTGTCTTGATGATCCCTACCCTATTGACCGCAACCTCTGTATTCATTATTGCTTTCATCGCAGCTCCTCCGGTAGATATTGATGGTATTCGTGAGCCCGTCTCCGGTTCTCTTCTTTATGGAAACAATATTATTTCCGGTGCCATTATTCCTACCTCTGCAGCTATCGGTTCGCACTTCTATCCCATTTGGGAAGCAGCTTCCGTCGATGAATGGCTATACAACGGGGGTCCTTACGAGCTAATCGTTCTACACTTCCTACTTGGTGTAGCTTGCTATATGGGTCGTGAGTGGGAGCTTAGCTTCCGTCTAGGTATGCGTCCTTGGATTGCTGTTGCATACTCAGCTCCTGTTGCAGCTGCTACTGCCGTTTTCTTGATCTACCCTATCGGTCAAGGAAGCTTCTCTGACGGTATGCCTCTAGGAATCTCTGGTACTTTCAATTTCATGATTGTATTCCAGGCTGAGCACAATATCCTTATGCATCCATTCCACATGTTGGGTGTAGCTGGCGTATTCGGCGGCTCTCTATTCAGTGCTATGCATGGTTCTTTGGTAACTTCCAGTTTGATCAGGGAAACTACTGAGAATCAGTCCGCAAATGCAGGTTACAAATTTGGTCAGGAGGAAGAAACCTACAATATTGTAGCTGCTCACGGTTATTTTGGCCGATTGATCTTCCAGTATGCTAGTTTCAACAACTCCCGTTCTTTACATTTCTTCTTAGCTGCTTGGCCTGTAGCAGGTATCTGGTTTACCGCTCTAGGCATAAGCACTATGGCTTTCAACTTAAATGGATTTAATTTCAACCAATCTGTAGTTGACAGTCAAGGTCGTGTAATTAACACTTGGGCCGATATCATTAATCGTGCTAACCTAGGTATGGAAGTTATGCACGAACGTAATGCTCACAACTTTCCTCTGGATCTAGCTGCTGTTGAATCTATTTCAATAGGCGGATAA